TAGCAGGGGTTGGATTTGAACCAACGACCTCAAGATTATGAGCCTTGCGAGCTACCAGACTGCTCTACCCTACTGTATTGTATATATATACAATTATTTATTTAAAAATAAAGTTTTTAATATTAAAAAAAAAGAAGGGCTTGAGAAAACCCTTCTTTTTTAGATTAGATAACAAAAGAATTTAAAACACCTACAGCAAAAACTAAAAGGAACCATAAACCTGCACCTGTAAGAATGAAGTTACGGTTAGTAGTCCAGCCTTCAGGTAATGCAAAAGTAAAAGGAACACCAATTAAAAGTGCAAACGATAAAGCAATAAGTGCAAAAACTGTCAGTTGAAAAAGTGCAGCCATCTAAAACCCATTTGATTAATCTGAATTTCAAATAGAAATTCGTGAATTCCATACATGTTGATGCCTCCGGAGAGACTCGAACTCTCACCCGATTAAAGACTACGGCCTAAACGTAGCGTGTCTACCAATTCCACCACAGAGGCATATCTTTATAACCTTTTTATATGAGTATTATACCATAATCATAAAAAATGTACTTCGGAGAGAGAGGGATTCGAACCCTCGGTACAGCTCTACACCGTACGACGCATTAGCAATGCGTTACCTTAGGCCACTCGGTCATCTCTCCATATTTAATAGATTATCAATAATCTAATGGATAATCAACTTCCGACTTTAAAGGCATCGACAAAAATACCTAATAAAAAGCCAGCTCGGAACCGGTGCCAACGAGAGATTTGAATCCATTTCCAGGAAGCACTTTCAATTAATAGTAGAAAGCTAAGTAAAAAAAGTTGGGAAGGTTTAAAAAGAACAATAAAGCAACTCCCAAAAACAAACCCACTTAGCAATTCAACAAAAGGCCAGGGGAAATTATTTAAAAATCGCATTAATGATGATTAATTTTAATGGGGTGTGAATTAATTCATACCCCATTAAAAAAATAAAAAACAGTCTTTATGGATTAAAAATTAACGGATCTGGGAAGAAACGGTTAATTTCAATTAGTATACCAGAAAGAAAACTTACTGTTAAAAGTAGCACTACAGGTGCAGAGGATAGATAAGTGACAAAATTCTTCATAAAAGTATAAAACTTAGATTAATAAGCAAGACCCATACTTCTTGTAGTTTCAGCACCTAAATAAACTCGAACACTTAAGAAGTCTGTAGGACATGCACTTTCACAACGCTTACAACCAACACAATCTTCTGTACGGGGTGCTGAAGCAATTTGATTTGCTTTACAACCATCCCAAGGTACCATTTCTAGAACATCTGTTGGACAAGCACGAACACATTGGGTACAACCAATACAAGTATCGTAAATTTTAACGGAATGTGACATATTTTAAAGAGAAGCTTAACTTATTTTTAGGATATCATGGATTTTTTAGGCGTCCCAAGAAAAACCACCTAAACGAGGTAATGCTGGTATACGTAAATACCAACGATTCCAGCGTCGGCGACGCAGAGACTGTTTTCGGAAAACTTGGCGAGTTTGAGAGCGTGCCCAATAACCTAGAGGAGCTTTCGTATTAATAGCCTCTTCCGTTGAAGCATCGTACCATCGTGAACTTCGAGGTGTAGTACGCCAACTAAAACCAAGTTGCAAGTTTTTCCAATCCCATTTAAAAGCCATACGGCTACGAACCACCATATTTTTCTTTTCACGATTAAATACACGAGGGCGACTAACTTCACGGATTTTCTCAGTAGTGTATGGCCAGGCAGTAAATGAACCTTCCATTGAAGGTACACGATAACCTGCTCCTACGCGAGGTAACGTTCTTGAAGTTAAAATCATTTTATGATTGTTTGTATCCCACCCTGTATATAACGGAGAAGGGCTTGGCATTAATTCTAAGAAAGGTTGTTTCTCATTAGTTGGTGAAGTTAATTCTTCATGAAGCATTGGGTTACCTGGTTGCTTATCATAGAGTAGTTGACTCATTTTATAAACCCGACCACCTTCCATATTTTGAGCATCTAAAGGTGTTACATAGAATAAGCGACGTGCATAGCTTAATGTACCCTTAAATTGGTGGTTATATACCCCATCAGTAAAGGTACGTGAACCCCCAGGAACAAAACGTTGGAAACGTGGAGATTTTTGATAGCTACGTAAACTATCATAGTAACGAGCTAATTGAACCTTACGTCGTGCCAATGCTTTTTCTTCTGCTGTAGTTAAATAATACTCTTTAGGCTGACCTTTCATTACATTGTCAACTACATGTGAAAGTGCTTGGTGATAAACCTGTTGACGGTAATAATTAAAAGAAGACCAGCGTGAAGGACCTACAGGAGAAGGTCGAAGCGGTGTACGTCGACGCCATAAACGTCTATCCCCCTTACGTTGACTATCTCGTGTTTGTAGGAAATGTGGATTACGTAAACCAAAAATAATACTACGACGTCGTAGTACATCAACACTAAAGTTTGAACCCCCTATACGGCGGTTTCGAACACGTGGGTCGTATCGGCGATGTTTGATAAAACTACGACGATATTTAACACGGTTTCGTTTTGCACTTATTGGGTTAATTGGGGGGCTTTGTAATTTTAGAGGTTTAAATACTTGGCTATAAACAGAAGGTTCTAAACTTTTACTATTGTTAGTACGTGAGATAGGTACTTGTTCAGAAAGTTTTTTCCCTACTTCAAGATAATGCTGAAGACGTAATAAATTCGATTCATTGTTCTTTAATTTTTCAGCCTCTTCAAATAAGAAAGAAAAATCGGAACCTTTGCTTTTATCTTGGAGATCCTGTTCTGCCATCCATAAATAATTCTCTTCTGACGGTTTTAGGCGCCATTGAACAACACGAGGTTTAATTAAATTACGGACAACCCAATATTTATGGAATTTTTGGAATTCTTTTGATCTAGTTTCAAATTCTGGAATAACTTGGGATCGGGTAGCTAACCATAAATCAAATACTGAATTCTTCTGTTTCTTAACAGAAATAGGAAAACCACCATCTTCAGTAAACACAGAAAATTTATTATCTAAAGTATTTATCCCCTGATTTACACGAGTTTTTTCAACCCATGTTGAAACCATAGGAGATATGGAATCATGACCTAAACTACGTTTTGAATTAATATCTACAAACGGATTTAAAGATTCTTCTTTTGATACAGGTAATGATCGTAAACGACCGAACGTTAAATATCTCGAAGCTTGAAGTAACTCAGACCGAGTAACTCCTTTACTTTTCTTTAAATTACCCCAAAACGTTTGGAGCTTACTTAAACGACCAGGCGACCAATTTTTAACACCTCGAACTGAATCTCGGGCAATAGTTCGCTCACGTCGATCTTTTGGCCAAATTAGGTCTCTTAATCTATCACCTCCTGGTAGGGTTAAACTACCAATTTTTCGTGAAAATCGTTTTAAGATATTTTGTTGAGCTGGATAATATTCCATATTTAATAAACCACGGTCTTTAGCCCAATGTGGAAACCACTCATGGCTAATTAACATTGCTTCTAAAGCACGTCGTTTACGTGAAGCTGGATAATCTGTTTTATCATAACGTGACCAAACCCAACCGTCACCTAAAATACCAGCTTCACCTCCACTAACACGCATATAATAATCACGCCATCGTGGAAGCTGAGGGTCTGATGTTATCCCTACCCAATTAGAAGATACCTTATCTAAACCTTTATCGTCGGGAACAAAACCTAAAGGTTTTGCAAATAAATAATCCCAACTATAGTACGGAATTGATGATAAGATAGCGGAACCATAAATTAGTATAAGAATTGGGTGAACTTGTTGCATTTTCCACATTTGGTAAGGCAAACTAGAAGTCTGATACCAAATTTGTGAACCTTTCCATAACCCCCAACCTAAAAGAGTACCAAAAGCACATAGGCCTAACCCAATTCCTATTAAATAGGTCATTTGACCTAAATAAAATTGTAATTGGCTTGTAGAATCAAAGCCTTCATTAAAAAATGATTCACTAGTAGTTGTTAAACCAGATAAATACTGGCCTAAGGTTGTTTGTTCAACACAGCCTAAAAATAGACTTTGTAAGAAAAGTTGAATACAAAGTTTTTTATCATCCCAATCTACGGGAACAGTCTTTTTCGAACATAATTGATCGAAAATAACTAAGAACCAAGTTAAACCTATTAAGAAAGAGAAAGGCTCCAGAGCAGACCATAAAGATAGAACAGGTCGGAAGCCAAACATAACAATACCTAAGAAAAGGAATTGACCTACGATTAAACCTAAACCAGACGAAACCCCTGCAGGTATTCCTTGTATGATTAAACGTCTGATCCAAAGAATCCGTGCAGGAGAAAAAGGAAGAACTAGAAAGAAGCTATTTAATAAGCCTGGAATTAATCTATTCCATCCACTTTGTGCTGCGGGGAAAAAACCTAAGTGTTCAAATGATTGATCAGTACTTGTTAAGTTTAAACCTTCTTGGATAACTTGGGTAGATAATTTTGGAATAAATATTGGAAATAAAGGGAGGTTTATTAACCATTTAAAAGAAAGAAAAGAAACACATTTTCCTAGAAACCAACCTAAGAAATGACTTACGGCTAAAGGAAATGGCTCTTGAATTAAGAATTGGACAAAATTTGTCGTATCCTTGACAATTGTGACAAGGGACATACTATGTTTCTCCTATTTAAGAAAAATAAGAAATTATTTAATTAAGACGCATCCCGCCATACAGCCAAACTTTAACACCTAAAATTCCATAAAGAGTTCGAGCTGTTTTATAAGAATAATCAATATCAGCCCGTAAAGTGTGAAGTGGAATACGACCACTACGTACCCATTCTGTTCGTGCAATCTCAGCACCATTTAAGCGCCCAGAAATTTGAACTTTTACACCTAAAGCACCCATAGCTTTACCTCTTTGAATACTTTGGCGTAAAACTCTTCTGAACGGTTCACGGCGACTTAATTTCTCAGTGATCCATTCAGCTAGAACCATAGCTTCAGTGTGGCGTTTTGGTACTTGGATAATCTTAAAGAAAATATTTAAGTTATACTTTCTTTCTAATTCTTTACGGATACCTTCAATAATAGGTAAAACTTGTTTTTGTTGAGAGGTGTATAACCATACTCGAATTTGACCGGGAACACGGCGGATTTCAATCTTACTCACCCCTTCTAAACTTAGTTTTTGTCGGAGTTCATTATCTTGGACTACGTATTTTGCATAATCTTTTGGTGAAGCATACCAGTTCGATAAATGATCTTGTGTAAAACCTAATCGAAACCCATTTGGATGTACTTTTTGACCCATATAATTTAAATTTAAATATTGTTTTTAACGATTTACTTTTTTATCATTAGTTGCATGACCACGGAAGGTGCGGGTAGGTGCAAATTCACCTAATTTATGACCAACCATTTGATCTGTAACAAAAACAGGAACATGTTGACGTCCGTTATGAACTCCTAAGGTATGACCTATCATATTAGGCACTATAGTACTGGAACGAGACCAAGTTAAAATAACTTTTTTCTCATCAGCAGCAATTAGTTTTTCTAACTTTTTTAGTAGAGACGCGGAGACATAAGGACCTTTACGACTAGAACGTGCCATAGACTTAATGAATGTTTATTAATTAATTTTATTTTTTACGGCGTCGAACAATCATTTTAGTGCTTGGTTTATTAACCTTGCGTGTTCGAGTACCTAAAGCTACTTTACCCCAAGGAGTAGAAGGACTTTTACGACCTACAGGTGCACGACCTTCACCACCACCATGTGGATGGTCTACAGGGTTCATTACACTACCACGGACATGAGGTCGACGGCCTAACCATCGAGAGCGCCCTGCTTTACCAGAACACAAGTTGCTATTGTTAACATTTCCAACCTGACCGATAGTTGCGCAACAAGTGTCTAACACCTTACGAATTTCACCTGATGGCATTTTTAAGGTAATATATTCACCTTCTTTAGCCAAAATACTACAAGCAGACCCTGCAGATCGACCAAATTGACCCCCTTTACCTGGGTGAACTTCGACATTATGTACATCGACACCTAAAGGAATCTTTTTCAAAGGAAGTGAATTACCAACAGTTAAAGGAACGTTTAAACCTGAAGCTACTGTAGCTCCAACTTCTAACCCACGTGGATGAAGTATATAGCGTTTTTCACCATCTTCATAATGTAGAAGGGCTAAATGCGCTTTTCTGTTTGGATCGTACTCAATACTCACAACTTGTGCTGGTATATTTTGTTTATCACGGCGGAAATCTACTTCCCTATAATTACGTTTATGACCACCTCCACGATGGCGTGTTGTTTTCACACCACGGTGGTTACGGCCAAATTTTCGGGCATACCCATGAGTTAATGTTTTCTCGGGTTTCGACTTTGTTAATTCGGAAAAATCAGCTGCTACCTGATGACGTGTACCAGGAGTTACTGAACGAGTTTTAGTTAAGATACCCATAATAAAATTGGATTTTTAATAATGTTTTACTAAGATTCTTCGGCTTCAGAGAAAGTATAATCTAAAGTTTGACTTCCTTGAAGTTGAATAATAGCTCTTTTCTGTGTTTTTAATTGACGAGGTAATCGGTACGTACGAATAGCACTTACTTGTACCTTAAATAGATCCTCGATAAAAAATTTAATTTGTGGCTTCGTCCATTCACGATTCAGGTCAAATGTGTATTGACCTTCTTCCATGAGGCGAAGAGACTTTTCAGTTAAAACTGGACGGATCATATTTATAAATTGATTCGATACTTTAATATAGACAACCAATAAAAATAAACTCTTTATTTTACATAAATGTCCTTATATATTTTAAGGTTTTTTTTTACATTTGTAGAGTCTTTATTGACCGTGTATCAGATAAAAAATAGGCCCTACCGGGATCGAACCGATGACATCGTGCTTGTAAGGCACGCGCTCTACCAACTGAGCTAAAGGCCTGCTGTTATATTGTTAATATACTAAATTCTTTACTTAAAAGCAAGTTTTTTTGAGAGGGATTTACCCTCTCAAAAAAAAAGGACTTAAGAACCAGTAAATACTGCAGTGTATTCTTTAATACCATCAATTAAAGAATTTTCTACTTCAGTACTGAAAACATAATCCTTACGGATTGTATCTCCATACACAGATTTCTGAGTCTTTAAGTAGTTAAGTAAACCAGCAACGAACTCTTGAACTTTTGGAGTGTCAATAACATCCAAGTAGCCGTTAGTTCCTGCATAAATCATAGCAACTTGATCTTCTACAGATAATGGGTTACTTTGAGGTTGTTTTAGAAGTTCACGTAAACGAGCACCACGAGCTAATTGAGCTTGAGTTGCAGCGTCTAAATCAGAAGCGAATTGTGAAAAGGCTTCTAATTCATCGAATTGCGCTAATTCTAATTTCAGTTTACCAGCAACTTTTTTCATTGCTTTTACTTGGGCAGCTGAACCTACACGTGAAACGGAAATACCTACGTTAATAGCTGGTCGCATACCACCGTTGAAAATATCAGCAGATAAGAAAATTTGACCATCTGTAATGGAAATAACGTTTGTTGGAATATATGCAGATACATCCCCCCCTTGCGTTTCAATAATAGGTAGAGCTGTCATACTACCTTCACCTAAGGAATCATTTAACTTAGCTGCACGTTCTAAAAGACGTGAGTGAAGATAGAATACATCCCCAGGGTAAGCCTCACGGCCTGGTGGACGACGTAGTAATAATGACATTTGACGGTAAGCTTGTGCTTGCTTCGATAAATCATCATAAATTACTAAAGTGTGACGTCCGTTATACATGAAGTATTCTGCTAATGCAGCTCCAGTATAAGGTGCTAGATATTGAAGAGTCGCTGGTGAATCAGCGTTAGCTGCAACAATAGTTGTATACTCCATAGCACCATTGCTTTCTAGAGTATCAATAATTTGAGCAACAGTAGATGCTTTCTGACCAATAGCTACATAAACACACACAACATCTTTACCTTTTTGGTTAAGAATTGTATCTGTAGCAATTGCAGTTTTTCCTGTTTGACGGTCACCAATAATCAGCTCACGTTGTCCTCGACCAATTGGAATCATTGCATCAACAGCTACTAAACCTGTTTGAAGAGGTTCGTATACTGAACGACGTGAAATAATTCCAGGTGCGTTGGATTCGATTAAGCGTGTATCATTCGAAGGGATCTCACCTTTTCCATCAATTGGACGAGCTAAAGGATCGACTAAGCGTCCTAAAAACTTATCACCTACAGGAATTTGAGCAATTTTACCTGTTGCGCGAACAGAACTACCTTCTTGGATTGCTAAACCTTCACCCATTAATACAACACCTACGTTGTCAGATTCTAGGTTTAAGGCAATACCAATAGTTCCATCTTCAAATTCAAGTAATTCTCCGGCCATTGCTCGGTCTAAACCATAAACACGAGCGATACCATCACCTACTTGTAAAACTGTACCAACATTAGTAACGTCTACTTGTTGTGTATAGTCTTCAATTTGTTGGCGGAGAATTGTACTAATTTCGTCTGGACGAATTTTGACCATGTTTCTTTCCTATGCTAAAGCTACTTCTTTTTCAGAATCAATTAAATCAACAACTTTGGATAAAGATGCATTTTGACCTACTTGATTCACATGAGTTACAAGATAAGTACGTGCTTTGGAAATGCTAGTATGAACCATATGGTTATAAAGTGTTTTAGCCATACGAGCGCGTGCTAAATTCGAATCATTTTCAAATTTTTGATTCATACGATCTTCTTCTAAAGCATACTGAGTTTGAATCGTCTCTTTTTCTTTAAGAGCAGTCCCAGGTGCTTCTTTTTGAATAGATTGTGCTTTTTCTTTAGCTTCTTCTAAAAGAGCTAAAGTAGCATTTAGTTTATTTTGCGCTTCTTCATAACGTTCATCAGCTTCATTAAGAGCAGTTAAAATACCATTTTTACGCTCATTTAATGCAGTTTTGAAAGCATCCCCAATCACTAAAAATACCACACTAAGTACAATACTAAGATTGATTAGGTTGGTTTCAAAAATATTTGTGTTAAATTCAATGCCCATAAAACTAAAGTTTTTGTTTTATGATTTTAGGGTTATCCTGTGAAAGGATTCGCAAAAATTAATGCAAGAGCAACTACTAGACCATAAATAGTCAGAGACTCCATGAATGCGAAACTTAATAAAAGTGCACCACGAATTTTACCCTCAGCTTCAGGCTGACGAGCAATACCTTCTACAGCGTAACCTGCAGCAGTCCCTTGACCAATACCAGGTCCAATGGAACCTAAACCAACAGCTAAACCAGCAGCAACAACAGAAGCAGCAGCAATTAATGGATTCATAATCGTTTTTCCGTTCTAATTATAAGATTATATTTGAGAAATTAAATTAAAAGTAATTTAATTTAGATTGTTAAAAAAAAGTAAATTAAAAATTAATGATCTTCTAAAGATTCACCAATATAAGCACCAGCAAGAGTAGCAAAAACTAAAGCTTGGATAGCACTTGTAAATAACCCTAACAACATTAATGGAACAGGTACAAGTAGTGGTACTAAAAGAAGAAGTACACCAACTACTAGCTCATCCGCTAAGATGTTACCGAATAAACGGAAACAAAGTGATAGGGGTTTTGTGAAGTCTTCTAGGACATTAATTGGTAATAAAAAAGGAGCCGGCTCAACATAACGTTTGAAATAGCTAATACCTTTTTTACTAATCCCTGCATAAAAATATGCAATGGACGTTAATAAAGCTAAAGCAGCCGTAGTATTGATGTCGTTTGTAGGTGCACCAAGTTCACCGTTTGGTAATTCAATAACACGCCAAGGCAATAACGCTCCTGACCAGTTAGACACAAAAATGAATAAGAAAATTGTTCCAATAAATGGAACCCATTCTTTGTGTTCTTCCTCACCAATTTGAGTTTTAGCAATATCACGAATATATTCTAATGCGAATTCAGTAACGTTTTGTAACCCTTCAGGAATAGATTGTAAATTACTGTTTCCTAAAATTGATACGATACCGATTGCAAGTAGAATAAACCATGAAGTGATTAAACTTTCACCGTGAACTGCTCCTACATCTCCTAAACGCCAATACAAATGTTGACCGACTGATAGAGAAGCAATAGTAGCTAAATTCATCTTCGAACCTTTTATAAAGAGATTTTGACTGAGAGATAAATCTTATAATTGAAATAAACCTCTGTTATTATTTTATCAATCTGAGAGAAAACAATAAAGATTAGAGGTTTATACCTTGTTTATTTCAGTAGAAAGATCAGTCAATACTGAACGAACAGCTTTAATAGAATCATCATTTATAGGAATAAATAGATCCGCAGAGTCCGGATTACAATTACTATCCAGTAAAGTGATTGTACGAATACCTAATTTTTTACATTCGTTTAAAGCAATAGATTCTTCCTTTTGACCCACAATAATTACTACGTCTGGTATAGATCGCATTGATTCAATACCACCTAAATATTTTTTCAGACGAGCATGTTCGCGAGAAAAAGAAGATTTTAGTTTCTTCGGAAGTGTTTCTGTAACACGTTGGCGTTGAATTAATTCCATTCGATTTAATAAACCAATGGAGCGACGAAGAGTAGACCAGTTTGTTAATAAGCCACCCAGCCAACGCTGATTAATGTAAAATGAATTACAAGATTTTGCAGCCAAAGCAATAGAATGCGCTGCTTGAGGTTTTGTACCTACAAATAAAAATGTGCTGTTTTGCTTTTTAGCACGTGACAAAAATTGTTTGACTTGATTAGAGTATGCATAACTTTGAACTAAATCTAAGATATGAACACCATCACGACTTTCTAAAATATACGGAGCCATTTTTGGATGCCACGAACGTGGTGCATGTCCTAAATGACCTCCTACTTTTACTAGTTGTTCAAAAAACATTATTTTTTTATTTAAACTTTATATTTTTTATTTTATCAATAATTGAGATAACGTGTAACCATATAAAAGGTTAATTGAAGAGCTGACTAGCTCTATGGCCCGTTCCTGATGGTAAACTCTGGCCTAAAATTACGTGTTCTTTAAGTCCACGGACAGGGTCTTGTTGTGATTGAAGAGAACATCGAAGCAATACTCGAATAGTATCTTGGAAACTGGCCGGTGAAAGAAAACCTTGTTTTTGTAAAGCCGCTTTAGTAATACCAGTTAAAGTCGGCTCATAAATAAGTTCTTCCATTCCTAATGCTCTTAGTGCACTAGAAAAAGCTTCAGCTTCTTCTAATGAAATTAAATCACCAGGAACACATGGACTATCACCCGAATAATTAATTAATACTTTTGAAGTCATTTGACGGACAATTACTTCAAGGTGCTTATCATCAATATGAACACCTTGATCTAAATAAGCTTCTTGTATTCGACAAATTAGACGTTCTTGTATAAAAGTAAAAGCTAACTTTGTTGCTTTCTGAGCAGGTACACCTTTTTTCAATAAGGAATTAAAAACCAAAATCATCTCTTCAGATAAACCTGTCGATGACCTAGCTTCAAACAAAGCGTCAATCCGAGGTAAACCTTGAACAATATCACCAGATGTTGGTGTAGTGTAAACAAACAACCCTAAGAATGTTCCACGTGGGAGCCATTGTCCCTCATTTAATGCATTAAATTGATTTTCTGCTAAACCTTGTAAATTTTTAAGGTTTACTAAGGTGCGCTGGGCTTTACGAAAACCTAACCACTTATTTTGCCAACTTATTAATCGGCCTGTATTTAAGTTTATTTGGTTTGTACGAAATCCCGTTTTTTCCAAAATGTAATCTCCCAACAAAACTTTTGACTTTAGTTTTTCCGTTTTTTGTAAATCAGAATTATCAAAAAGAGTAAATTGAGACTGGATTTCACCGGTTTCAATTTTATCACCAAAAATATTTTTAGTATTTAAACGACTAGACGATGAGCTGGATAACAACCAAAGTGACTGAATATTGTCAGTTTCACTTGCCTTTGAGCTAAAAGCCCACTGAGCATTGAAATTAGTACCTGCTTTATATTCGTTTAGAACGGGATTTGTTGTTGCTTTTGAAAGAGGCCAAAATGCTAAATCTTGGAATCGACGAACCCATTGTCCATGTCGAACAAGCAAACATGTACCAGCCGGTACTTTATAGTCTAACCTCTCAATATTATTGCCTTCAGACGTAAAGATTGAAAATTGGCAAGTTTGATATACAATAAAACCTAATTCACCAATTGATGTACGGACTAATGACCCAGGTTGTTCTGATGAAAAACATAAGCGCCCTGCTCTCGGTGCACGTAAACGACTACTACGTTGACCGGCAACAGCACCTCCCGTATGGAATGTACGCATAGTTAACTGTGTTCCCGGCTCTCCAATAGATTGGGCAGCTAAAATACCTACAGCTTCACCAACTTGAACCGTTTGGCCACGGGCTAAATTCCACCCATAACATAGCTGACAAACATCGGGACTTCCTGTACCTAAATTCGGGCGACAAGTTAAAGGGGAACGTACATGGACGCTACTTTGAGAGCTTAAAGTGCTAGCTAATTGTGTATCAATTACCTGATTAGTTGGTAGTAATACCCGGCCCAATAAACGTGCATTTAAAGGGCGTAACAGAACACCTTCTGGAGTTTTTAAATCAGTTAGTAAGATCCCCTTTTTTGTCCCACAATCAATACGTCGGATTAAAACATCTTGTGCAACATCAACTAACCGGCGTGTTAAATAACCCGATTTAGCTGTTCGTAGTGCAGTGTCAACTAGCCCTTTTCGTGCACCATAGCAAGAAATCATATATTCCGTTACGGTTAATCCTTCACGGAATGAATGTTGAACTGGTAAAGTTAAAATATTACCCATAGGGTCTACCATTAAACCACGCATACCAACTAATTGGCGTACTTGAGTTAAACTACCCCGAGCTCCTGAAAACGCCATCATATAGATAGGATTTAACGGATCGGTTTGTAAAAAATGGTCAACAACAGCATCTTTAAGTACTTCACTTGCACCAGACCACGAATCAATAACACGTTGAGCTTTTTCAGAACCGATAGATTGGCCACCAAAAGATGACTGAACAAATTTTGAAGTAGCATCTACGAAACCAATTTTTAATGGGGGTGCCGATAAATCGTCAACCCCTAATGAAACACCTGCTCGAGTAGCATAACCAAAACCTAAAGTTTTAAAACGTTCCAAAGCATGAATTGTTTGCCAACCTCCGAGGCGTGTTAGCAACCAAGCAATAAACAAACGTAACTTTGTTTTATCAAAATGTTGATTGAAATATATCATAAATAGCTTGATTCCATAAGATACGACCTGTTGTAGTTTTAATATATTGGTGATTTAAATAACCCAATTTATTATAAATTCGAATACTTTCTTTATAAATCTCAATTCGAAATCCTTTAGGATGTATACGAACTTCTAACGGGCTCATCTTTTCTGACCAACCAGTAAAACCTTGATTCCAACGCACCCATATCCATGTGTGTAACCCCACTTTTTTATTTTCGTGAGCAAAAAGAACTTCTTCGAAGCTATTAAAAAAGCCTTTTTGGTACATCCTTGCATCTGCTGTTAAAAAATAGCACCCTAGAACCATATCTTGACTAGGTAATGTTACAGGGTGACCCGTAGCAGGGGAAAGTAAATTATGGGTAGCTAACATTAAAACTCGGGCCTCACTTTGTGCTTCAATAGAAAGTGGTACATGAACTGCCATTTGATCTCCATCAAAATCAGCATTAAAAGCTGGACAAACTAAAGGATGGAGTAAAATAGCGCGGCCTGATACAACCTTTGGTTCGAAAGCTTGAATACCTAAACGGTGTAGTGTCGGAGCTCGGTTTAATAAAATAGGGTGTTCAGCAATACATGATTGAATTAAGGGCCAAAATCTACTTGCTGGATTTTGAAGGAAAGTTTTAGCTTGGCGTACAGATCGCGCTAATTGTGAACGGCCTAATAAGCGCGCTACTAAAAAAGGTTGAAATAATTCTAAAACCATTTCACGAGGTAACCCGCATTGATTCAAGCGTAACTGTGGCCCTACAACAATAACAGATCGGCCAGAATAATCAATACGTTTACCTAATAAATTTTGACGAAATCGCCCTTGCTTACCTCTTAAACTTTCAGAAAGAGATTTTAAATGACGCTTTTGGCTAAAAGGTGTAGTAGAACGTTTATTTTCAATAAGTTGGTCTACTGCCTCCTGCAATAAACGTTTTTCCATTAAAACAGCACCCCATAACCCAAGTTGAACAAATGTTTGGTACCGGTTATTACGGATTAAAATCTTTCGATATAAAGTATTTAAATCCGAAACAGCAAAAACTCCATTAGGTAACCGTAATATTGGACGTAAATCAGGGGGTAATACAGGAACTGCTTTCAAAATAAACCAATCTGGTTCAATAGAACCCTCTACTAAAGCATTAATAACTTTCAAACGTCTAACATCTTTTTTTAATTTCGTAAAACTACGGGAAAAAGATTTTGGTGGTTCCTTAAATCGGTGTTCGATAGGTGATAAGATAGATAATTCTTTTTGTATATCTGAAATAGATTTTAATAATATCTGCAGGTCTCGTTCTAAATGAACTTGGCGTAATAAATATTCTATTGCTTCACCACCGGTACAAAGTTTTGTTGATTGAAGTTTACGTCTTAATTTTAAAGGTTTGTAGCTATGGGATAAGGTTTTGATATTAGTATTTTTATCAAAATTTCTCATACCAAAAGAAGCTACTAAACCTAATTCAAAACGATTAGGGTTTAAGCGCTTCCCACTCGATGTAGGAGGACTTGGAACTAAATCATGGCTTAAAGAGTAACCAAATGATGTAAAAGAATTGGACTCGTTAGATATAATTTTTATTGTTTGGTGGCAATAAGCAAATTCTAACAAGTCTTTTCTCTTTAAGTTCAAAAGTAAAGATAAATAATTTGGAACACTTTTCAATAGCCATGGATGGACTACCGGAGTTTTTAGTTCAATATAACCTAACCGATAACGGCGGATCCTTGGATTTTTTTTCTCTACTAAGCATTTAGGGCAGTATTGAAAAGATTTTATTGTCCCGCGACGTTCCATTTTACCTAAAAAACCACACCAACAGTCATTCTCTATAGTTGGCCCAAAAATAGCTTCACAAAAAAGCCCTCCTGGTACCGGCTTTTGAGTCCGGTATTGAAGGGTTTCGGGATTGGTTACCTCACCTACTATTCGACCGTTTGGAAGTTTTCGTTGAGCCCAATGTCGAATCATTTCAGGTGAAGCAAACCGAATAGACGTATGGCCTATATTAATCATAGTTTTTGTTATTCAATTTAATTAGGATATTGGAAGTCTAAGCATAAAGCTCGTAATTCATTTGCTAAAACTTGGAAAGACTCTGGCCTATTAGTTTGGTCATAATTGATCGGGGTAGGACCATAATGGTGACGAAGTATTTCACTGGCTGCTTGTTGTCGACCAACTAAATCATCGGCTTTTATACTTAACATCTCATAAAGTAAATAAGCTGCACCATAACCTTCAATAGCCCAAACCTCCATCTCACCTAATCGTTGACCCCCTTGGCGAGATCGACCACGGACAGGTTGTTGAGTAATTAACGAATAAGGACCTGTTGAACGTGCATGGATTTTCTCATCAACTTGATGTTCAAGTTTAAGAATATAGGATTGTGTTACTAAAATACTTTGTTCAAAAACTTCACCTGTTCGGCCATCAAAAACTCGGCTCTTGCCTGATGATTGTGGATCAAATAACCATGTTTGTCCTGTTTTCTTTCTAGCATGAGCTAATTGACTATAAACAATACCTCGAGAAGCTTCAGACCCAAAACCTTCATCAAAAGGTAAAACACGGAAACAACGACCTAAATATCGGCTTGCTAAACCTAATAAGCCTTCGTAAACTTGACCTACGTTCATACGTGAAGGGATACCCAGTGGGTTTAAAACAATATCAACGTCTAAACCATTTTGTAAATACGGCATATCTTGACGAGGTAAAATACGGGAAATTACACCCTTATTACCGTGACGCCCCGCAATTTTATCTCCAACTTGAATACGGCGTTGTTGTGCAATATAAATACGGAAACTAGCACTGTCTGTATTTTTATTTGAGAATGTTTCAACTCTAATTACTCGGCCCTCTACATACTTTGGTAAACGGAATGAAGCATCTTGGTAAGCTGGAGGCTTAGTGCCAAATATAGCATGAACTAATTTTTCTTCAGGGCGTAACTCTGTTTGGGTTGGTATTAATTTACCAACTAAGATATCATTAGCTTCGACCCAAACCCCTTCGCGAACAACACCACGAAAATCTAACTTGTCAAATTGGCTTTGCTTTAATCTTGGAATTGCATGTTTAGGTGTGCATTCTCCAGATAATTTTTCTTGTATTTGTTTTTTCCCAATACGTCGGGTAGCTAATTCGGTCTCATATTTTTCAATGTGAATCGAAGTTAGAACATCTTGGTACACTAATGATTCATTAATTAATACAGAATCTTCATAGTTATAACCTTCCCAGGGCATATAAGCTACACAAAGGTTTCGTCCTAAAGCTAGTTCACCACCTTTTGTAGCATAACCTTCTGCTAAAAGATCACCTGTTTGGATCCAATCCCCTTCAAATACTATAGGTTTTTGGTCAATACAAGTTCCTTGGTTTGTTGTTTCATAGCGACCAAGCTGATATTCAATAGTTTCAAATAAACCAACTGGTTTACGCCAATGGATTAAACTATGAACTAAAATTTTCTTACCACTAACATAATAAACATAGCCACTAGCTAAAGCTCGGACACCTGCTCGTGTATCGCACACGACTACACTTTCTAACCCAGTACCAACTAACGGACGTTCATTTTGTAATATAGGAACAGCCTGACGTTGCATATTAGAACCCATTAGTGCCCTATTACCGTCGTCATGTTCCATAAAGGGAATAAGCGAAGCTCCTACAGAGAATACTTGGTTTGGTAATACTCCAAAATAATTAATATCTTTTGACGGTAAATAAGCAAAATCTTGGCCTGAACGGCTTAATAAAGAGGATTTTGGTAAATAACCACTTTTTGATACTAAAAGTTCGTTAGGTATAACCCAAACTTGGTTTTCTTGATTAGGAGATAAGTAAACAGCCCCTTTAGTTTTAAAGACTCGCTGATCTTTAATAGGCCAGTAAGGTGTTTCAAAAAACCCGTATAAATTAACACGCGTACAATATGATGGGGAATTTACTAGACCTGTGTTTTGTCCTTCTGGTGTCTCTACAGGGCATAATCGACCAAAATGGCTTGGATGAATACCTCGTACAGCAATACCAGCATGTTCACGTGTTAAACCCCCTGGGCCTAATGATGTGCTTCGACGTGCATGCGTCATAGCATCAATAGGGTTTGTTTGGTGTGCGGGCTGTGATACAGCACTTGTTGCAAAAAACGAATGGTAAGCTGCAGTAATACGATATGATAAAGCGTTACTAACATGCTGGCCATTAGCTTGAATAAGTTGCTGAGGTGTTTTATTTAATAAAACCTTTGAATAAGATTTATTATTTAAACGGGTTGGGTTTTGTTGTTTACCTAAAATAGGGTTCTTAAATAATGACCGACTAAAATGGACATTTTCTACACCCCAATAAAGTTTTATATCATTTCCTGTGTCAGTAAAAGGTACCTGTGAACAAGACTCTTGCAAAGCGCCACGAAAATTCTTTAAATTCACTTTCAAGGCGTTTTGAAAAGATTCTTGTAAAAAATCACCACAAGACCTTAACCTTTTATTTTGAAGATGATCAATATCATCTTTTTCTATCAGTCCAGTGCTTAAAGCTGCTAATTGATTAAAAATTCCAAAAATATCATCTGGGTTTAGAGATTGATAGTTTAAAGGAATGGATAAACCTAGTCTACGATTTAAACGTAAGCGACCTATTAAGCCTAACCGATAATTATAGTAGTTAAAAAAACGTTGATAGAAAGCTCTTCTTGAACCTAAACCTTTTTTTGAAGTAAAACCTAAAGTTAACAAAGCTTTTTGCGATGATAAACTTTTATCAAAAGTTTTAATTGAAAAGTTTTGTAGGTTGAAGAATGATTCTATTGTATGGGAACTAACGCCCATTGCACGAAGAAAAACAAAAATGGATGCACGCTGATCTTTTGTTTTTCCCCATTGTACCGAAAATAGTCCTACAGGACTAATAAAAAAACGTAACCAAGTACCTTGTTGTGGTAGAAGAAGAATTTCAAACCTTTTAAATACTGTTAACCCTGCTTGTTCCAATGGAAGTAAGTTCTGGGAGTTCAGTTCATTCGTAATCGTAGTTTCTTTGTTTATAAGGGAAGCATAGCACCCAGCACTTCGCACTAATTGGTGAAGTACTATACGGCGTAGCCCACGAACTAAAAACCACCCTCCTGAAGTACAAACAGGCACAGAACCGAATGAAACCCATTCTGTCTTGCGGACATTTTTTTCCCAATCTACGAATGTGATTAAACAGTAAACAGAAATATTATACGTTGTTCTTTGTAAAAAAGCTTCTTTAATTGTTAATTTTGGAGCTTCGAACATCAAAGAATTTGGTTCTAATATTACTTGAATTTTTCCTTTTTGAAGATAAATAGGGAATATTTGCTGTAATTCTTCTAGTAAACCTTGGTTTAAAAATTTAAAGAAACTCTGTCGGTGAGCTTCTGCCATATCAGGAAGAGAATAAGAATATGTTCTTCCTGATACCTGCAAAGTGTTAAAGCAAAATCTTCTCATTTTGATTTATAAAAGCTTAAGCTACAGCGACCTCATCAATTAAACCGTATTCTTTAGCTTCCGCTGCAGTCATAAACCAATCACGGTCCATGTCACGCGAAATAACAGAAATTGGTTGGTTTGTGCGATCTGAATAAATTTGAGCTACTTGACGTCTAATACGCATTACTTCAATGGATTCTTCAAAAATTTCTGCGGCTTGACCTTGGTTACCACCTTCTGGTTGGTGAATCATCATACGGGAATGGGGTAATCCAATACGTTTACCACGAGTTCCTCCTGTTAAGATGAATGATGCCATAGAAGCTGCAGTTCCTACACAAAGGGTAGTAATATCTACACCCACATAATGCATTGCATCATAAACACCAATTCCTGATGTTACTGAGCCACCAGGTGAATTAATATAAACAAATAATTCACGGTTTTCATCCTCAGATGATAAATATAGCATAATGCCAATTAATTGGTTAGCAAGTTCATCATCTAATTCATTACATAAAAAAAGTAACCCTTCACGATATAAACGATTATATAGATCAATCCACTGTGGTACTGATTCTCCAGGCAGACGGAAAGCTACTTTAGGTACACCAATAGGCATAATTTTAAGTTTTTTTTTATCTCTTTAAAGAGAACTTATTCATTCATTTATAACTTTATTCATTCCACGCCCTGTAAGACTTGAACTCACGACATCAGGTTTTGGAAACCTGCGTTCTACCAACTGAACTAAGGGCGTCTGGGGGAATATTGGGGTCTCGGGGTGACAGGATTTGAACCTGCGACCCCCTGTTCCCAAAACAGGTGCGCTACCAAGCTGCGCTACACCCCGGTATTTATATTCTATCTTTCCTTTTTTGACAAGTCAAGGTTTGATATTATAATAGATAATAAAAGGGAATACTAAGCCCATTTACACATTCGTATAAAACCTTTAATGTGGCCTATTAAAGAAACATTGTCTATGATATAATTTATGATAGAAATTTTAGTTTCTTTAATTTATTTAGAATTTAGCTTTTTATATTAAAACTATGTCGCGATACCGTGGCCCACGTGTCAAAATTGTTAAACGTTTAGGTACACTTCCTGGTTTAACTAGAAAGTCACCTAAAAAGCGTTCCAACCGAAGTCGATTATCACAATATGGTATTCGTCTTTGTGAAAAACAAAAACTTCGCTACCATTACGGTCTTAGTGAACATCAATTACTTCGCTATGTAAAGCAAGCTAAGCAAGCAAGCGGTTCAACAAGTCGTGCTTTAATGAAGAGTTTAGAGTTACGCCTTGATAATATCGTTTTCCGCTTAGGATTCGCACCTACAATTGTAGCAGCTCGCCAATTAATTACTCATGGCCATATTATGGTTAATGGTAAATTATTAAACATTCCAAGTTATAGTTGTAAGATTGGAGATTCAATCGAAGTTTCACAAGTTAAAAAATCACAAACACTTGTAGAAAATTATATTCAAACGACTCCACGACGTTCCAAACGTGCTTCTATTCCGCCTCACTTAAATTTACGACAAAATGTGTTATCTGGTCATGTTCAATCTGAGCCACGATTAGACTGGACTGGTTTACAGATTAATGAATTGTTAGTTGTAGAGTTCTACAGCTAATCAATAAGGCGATATAGCCAAGTGGTAAGGCAGGGGATTGCAAATCCTTGATCCCCAGTTCGAATCTGGGTGTCGCCTCCCTGAAAACAAAAAATGTTTGAAACAATAAAATAAAAGTATTTAGTTTATGTTTTTAGTAAAAGTTAAAAACGTATGCAAAAATATTATTAGGAGGACTTCTTATTATGATGGAAACAAATATTTTAGGTTTAATTGCAACAGCCCTGTTCGTTATTATTCCAACTTCTTTTCTATTAATCCTTTTCGTAAAAACGGAAGCACAACAATCTAACTAAATTACTTTTCTAGAGGTTTTTATAATATGCTAATGATTTGGCTTGCTAAATTACCGGAAGCGTACGCTCCTTTTGATCCTATCGTTGATGTTTTACCTGTAATCCCTGTTTTATTTTTCTTACTAGCGTTTGTGTGGCAAGCAGCTGTAAGTTTTCGCTAAAATAAACAAGAACGGGTTAGTAGCTCAGTGGTAGAGCATTCGGCTTTTAACCGACTGGTCGTGGGTTCGACTCCCACCTGACCCAGTCGGATCCGCCGGGATAGCTCAGTTGGTAGAGCAGAGGATTGAAAATCCTCGTGTCACCGGTTCAAATCCGGTTCCTGGCAATGGGGCGTCGCCAAGTGGTAAGGCAGTGGGTTTTGATCCCGCCATTCGGAGGTTCGAATCCTTCCGCCCCAGTTTTTTTTTAACTACTATTTTTTATGGAATTTTCCGCACTATTTTCTGCTGTGTTCATTAGTTGCTTTGTATTCAGTTTAACGGTGTATTCAATTTATTTAGGCTTTGGCCCAGGTTCTGAAGAATTACGTGATCCGTTTGAAGAACACGAAGATTAAATGCATCTAGCTGGATTCGAACCAGCGCTGTCCGTAAACGGAAAGAGGATTATGAGTCCACTGCCTTCGACCCCTCGGCCATAGATGCTAATACCCCCTGAAACATTTCAGGGGGTATTTTTTTTTTGTTTTTAATGCCTTTGTAGTGAAACGGATTATCACACCGACCTTCTAAGTCGTTATTTCTGGTTCGAGTCCAGACTGAGGTAATAATACCTATTTACTTGGTAAAGACCACTCAATACCCGATTGAGATACTAATTGTAAAGCTTTTTCAAATAAAGAATCTGGTTGACCTTCTTTACTTGCCATAAGTTCTTTAAACTTTTCTTCACTTAAAGAAAAACCTTCACTTTTCAAAGAATCAAAAACTTTCTTTAAGTTAGTCTCGTTAGGCTTTTTACGCCATTCTTGTCTTAACTTTTTCTCAAACTCTGGGTATAAACCTTTTTTGACACCAGAGCTAATTTGGTCACGTCGCTTTAAAGGTGCTTCTTTATAAAGAAGAAGTAACTCAGCTAAAGCTTGCTTTAATAAAGGTCGTGGGACAATTAAGTCTAATAAGCCGTGTTTTAAAAGATACTCAGATGTTTGAAAATTGTCTGGTAACTTCTCTTGTAATGTTTGTTCAATAACACGTCGGCCTGCAAAACCAATTAAAGCTTTTGGCTCAGCTAAAATAAGATCTCCAAGCATTGCAAAACTTGCTGTAACCCCTCCTGTTGTAGGAGATGTTAATACTGAGATATAAAATAAGTTAGCTTTGTGTTGATGCACATGAAGAGCAGCAGAAATTTTAGCCATTTGCATTAAACTAAGAATACCTTCTTGCATGCGGGCACCACCAGAGGTGCAAACTAAAATAACTGGTAAACCTGATTGTGTAGCGTGTTCAATTAAGCGGGTAATTTTTTCACCTACAACGGACCCCATGCTACCACCCATAAAGTTAAAATCCATTACTCCTAATGCGATAGGAATACCTTCAATATTACCAATACCTGTTTGTACAGCATCTTTTAGCCCTGTGCGCTCTTGCGCTTCGACTATCCGATCTGCATAAGCTTTTTGGTCTTTAAAAGTTAAGGGGTCACAAGGTTGTAAATGGTTATCTAAAGGTTGCCAAGTATTATCATCGATTAGATATTCAATACGATCTTGGCTTGTTAATTGTAGATGGTGACTACAATTTAAACATACATGATAATGTTCTTTTAAATGTTTAATGTAGAGAATAGACCCACATTGATCACATTTTGTCCAAAGTACTTTACTCATTTATAAATCCACTAGTCTAGAATTGATTTGGTTTGTTATTATTTAATTTACTTACCCTCAATTACAAGCTCAAGAATATTTTTAAAATCTTCTGGGTTGGATAAAGCCAATTGAGCTAACACTTTTCTGTTTAATCGAACTTGGTTCTTCGCTAATTGATTGATAAATTGGCTATAACCGATACCATATAATCGAGTTGCACTATTACAACGGATAATCCATTGTCGGCGGGCTTCTCTCTTTTTATTCCGACGATCAACATATGCATAACGTAATGCTTTCATATTATGCTGCTGTGCAGAACGGAACAATTTAGAGTTAGCACTTCGTGCACCCTTAGTATTTTTCAAAACTTGACGTCGTCGTTTACGTGCGACAGAACCACGTTTTACTCTTGCCATTTATTTTTGCCCTCCTCGACGACGAACAATAGCAACAAGACACATTTGACGCGCACGCTTAACCGATTTAGCTAATTGGCGTTGTTGCTTTGCTGTCAAACCAGTTACACGGCGGGGTAAAATACGTCCTTGTGTTGAAATGTGGCGTCGTAATAATGTTGTATTTTTATAGTCAATTACATTTCCTAAACCACCTTTAATTGTTTGTTCTTTTTGGGAAGAATTTCGTTTAGGTGATTTATTTTTTAAACTTGCTATAAAATTACGGCGTTTTCCTTCGGCCAAGATTCGTTGGCGGATTTTTAAATTTGATGTTTTAGTCATAATTTTTTAGTGTTTTAACACAATTACTTTTTTTAACTACGACGGTTTGATTCTGCCATACGATGCATTTCATCTCTACGTTTTACTGCTCCACCTAATTGTTGGGAAGCATCTAAAATTTCTTGACTTAATTTAGCAATCATACCTTTTCCAGCACGTGCGCGTGCTGCTTGTAGAATCCAACGAATCGCCATAGAACGACCACGACGCGGGTCTAAAGTATTTGGTGTTTGAAAAGTTGAACCGCGTACACGCTTGGCTTTAACTAGTGTAGAAGGTGTGGCATTTTGTATAGCTTGTTCGACTACTTGAACTGGGTTTTGTTGAGTTTGGTTTTCAATCTCATCCATTACACCATAAACAATACGGTAAGCTAATGCTTTTTTACCATCCTTCAATACCTGATTTACTAAAGCCTGTATACTAACACTTTGAAAAATAGGATCAGGCTTTAATTCGCGTTGTACCGTTTTAGATGATTTTTTACGTGGCATATATTGTCTTAAACTAGATAACCTTTTAAAGGTTTAAATAAATCAAATAAATAATCAACCGCACTTAATATAGCACGGCGAGGATGAATACTATTATCTGTTAATAATTCTAAAAAGATGTATTCATTATCTTCCCCTGTGATAGGATTTAATTCTTTTTGTATTGTATAATTAACGCGCTTTATAGGAAAAAATGAACCCCCGATAGCTAAAAAAGGGGTTGTTTTTGAAAAAAATGGTTTCGGGTTAAATTTTGTACCATATTCAATACGAAACTCACCGGAAATTTGCCCATCACTACTAAGTGAGGCTATTACTTGGTCAGGATCGACAACTTTTAACCCTTTTGGTAATACTAAATTTTTAGCATATACTAAGCCGGGACCTTGTTTGTTTAAAAACCCTAAAAGTGTTTTTGTTTCTAACTCAGAATCAGTAGTTAACACAACTTCCCGTAAATTTAATAATATTTCGAGTACAGATTCTCGTACTCCTTCCAAAACCATAAATTCATGTTTAGCGCCTTGTAATGAGACACTTGTAATGCCCCAACCAGGAACACCATCTAATAAAGCTCGCCTTAAATTATTAGCTATTGTAAGACCTTGTCCTTGTTGAATAGGACCTAACCCAAATCGGGTATAACGTCTTGTAGGAGACAATAATTGATCGACTAGACAATCAATATGGTATTTTTGAGTCATAGGCTCTAAAGTCTACGCTGCTTTGGTGGGCGACACCCATTATGAGGTAAGCCTGTTGTTTCACGGAAAAGTGTCACAACAAGTCCAGTTTTGCTTATTGCTCGGGTTGCTGCTCGACGCCCAGGGCCAGGGCCGTGAACGAAAACAGCAACTTTTCTTAGACCTTTTTCATAACCAGCACGACTGGCACGTTCAGATGCTACCTGAGCAGCAAAAGGAGTTCCTTTACGTGCTCCTTTAAAACCGCACGCCCCTGATGATGACCAGCATAAAACATCACCATTTAAATCAGTAATTGTCACAATAGTATTATTAAAACTAGCATTTATATAAATAATACCTTTAGTGACTTTTTGTTTAGGTTTACGAACTACCATAAATGTTTATATATTTTTTAAGAAATTAACGTTGACGTTGTTTGTGTTTTGGATTTTTACAAATAATCATTACACGCCCACGTCTACGGATAACTCGACAATTAGAACACATTTTTTTTACTGAAACACGTACTTTCATTTTTTTTTATTTAAAGTTAGATGTATATTACATTCGATAAATAATTCGACCTCGTGTTAAATCATAAGCACTTAGTTCCACTTTTACACGATCACCCACGATAATTTTAATTCGGTTTCGTCTTATTTTGCCGGATAGATGGCTTAAAACTAAAAAGCCATTTTCTAACTCGACTCGAAAAAGACCATTGGAAAGAGCTTGGGTAACTTTTCCTTCCATGACAACACCTTTATTTGTTGATTGGTTTTTAATTCGACTCACTTTACCAAATCTCACATAAAAGTTCACCACCAAGTGATTTACTACGTGCTTCTTGACCTGTCATTAAACCTTGGGATGTGCTTAATACAACTAAGCCCATTCCATCTAAAATTCTTGGAACTTTTTTACTTTTGATATAAACACGCTTACTTGGTCGACTTAATCGTGTAATATTTAAAATTTTTGATTCCGCTCCTCGTTCACCTAAAACTACAACAAAAAACTCCAATTTCGGGGAAATTTTGAAAGCCCCCTCAATGAAATTTTCTCTTAAAAGCAGTGAAGCTAGGTTCCAATTTAAGTTTGTTTGAGGAACGCAAATCGTTCTACGTTGTGCTAGAATCCCATTTCTAAGTTGAGTAAAAAAAGCACTAACAGAATCACTTGATTGACGTTTTAACATAATACAAAAAATTTAATTTGTTGCAAAAGGGACACCTAAGCCTTGAAGTAAACTTAAACTTTCTGCGTCCGTTTTACAAGAAGTAACTACACAAATATCCATTCCTCGAACTTGATCAATTTCATCGTAATCAATTTCTGGGAACATCAATTGTTCTTCTAAACCTAAGCTATAATTCCCTTTACCGTCAAATCCTTTTAGACTCACACCTTGAAAATCTCTAATTCTTGGTAAAGCTAAGTGAACTAAGCGGTCAAAAAAAGCATTCATTTTATCTCCGCGTAATGTAACCGACATGCCAACGGGCATATCTTCACGAATCTTAAAACTTGCAATAGCTTTTTTTGAACGAGTTACATTAGGTTTTTGACCTGTAATAACACTTAATTCATTTAGGCATGTTTCTAAATATTTAGGGTTTTGGGCCACTTCCCCAACTCCACGATTAACTACAATTTTTGAAATACGGGGAAGTTGGTGTAGATTCTTATAGTTAAAAGAATCAAAATGCTTAGATTTAATTAGTTGTTCGTAGCGCTCTATATAATGTTTCATAATTTTTATTTAAATAAAATAGATAATAATTTATTACTTAACCTATAAAACTTCAGGCGCTAATGAAATAATCTTAGTGAAATCTCGCTCTCTTAATTCGCGAGCGATTGGGCCGAAAAGACGTGTTCCGCGAGGCTGGTTTTCAGCATTAACGATTACAGCAGCATTTTCCTCAAAGCGTAAAGTAATACCGTTTTCACGTTGTAAACCTTTACGTGTGCGGACTACTACTGCACGAACTACGTCAGATTTCTTAACAGGCATATTAGGTGAAGCGTCTTTCACAACGCCAATAAAAACATCACCTACATTTGCATATTTTTTGCGACCGCCTAAAACTCGAATACACATAATTTTTCGAGCACCAGTATTATCAGCAACTTTTAAAAAACTTTGGGCTTGAATCATATGTACAATAAAAATTTTTAAGTTTTTCTGAAGAAATTATATTAGTTAGTAAGTAACCCTTTCGAAATAAAACGAGTGCGCATCGGCATTTTAGCTGCAGCTAATTTCATTGCTGTGCGAGCTACTTCTTCAGAAACTCCATCTAGTTCATAAATTACACGACCAGGTTTAATAACAGCTACCCAAAAAGAGGGTACACCTTTACCTGAACCCATTCGAGTTTCTGCTGCACGCTCTGTAACAGATTTATCTGGAAAAACACGAATCCATACTTGTCCACCACGGCGAATATTACGCGTAATGGCACGTCGTCCTGCTTCGATTTGTCGAGAATTTAACCAACAAGGTGTTATAGCTTGTAGACCAAAAGATCCGAAAGAAATTTTATTTCCACGGTTAGCTTTCCCTTTCATACGACCACGATGGTGTCTACGAAATTTAGTACGTTTTGGACTAAGCATATTAATTTTAAGAAATATTGTAAATTAATTTTGATTTTTTGAAAGGATAACCCATTTGGGTGATCCCTCTAATTGAATATTTTTTACCAAACTAAAAGTAAATTTTCTTTTAGTTTGTGAATAGAATAAACACTTTTCAACCCAGTAAAAACCTACTCCAAAAACACCTAATGTTTCAAAACATTGACGCCAAATAAGTTTCTGAGTTAACAAAGGTAATTGGTTTAATTTTGAACGATTTAAAACTATTCTATTGTTAGTACAGAATAAATGAATTGATAATTTATTTTCTTGGAATGAGTAATTTTTTTCTTTCTGTATTTGAATAGTTTGTTTTAAACTATTTTCTATTTGAGGGTTATAAAACGATTTCAATATCGAAAATAGTTCTAATCTAATACGTGACCTTGGAAGTAATTTTGATGCATTAGTTGAATCAGCAAAAACAGGAAATTGCCAGTACTTACAAAGAAGGAAAATTTCATGTCTATAAACCCATAAGAAAGGCTTTAGATGTACAACCTTAAAAGGTGAATTATTACTTTGTTCGCTAATAAATCCCCTTATAAGTTGTTGCATCAAAAAAGTTTCTACTTCATCATTTAATGTATGGCCTGTAAAAAGAATATTATACTTATCTTGTTTTGCAATTCGGTTAAAAACATTTAAACGCCATTCACGGCTTTTAGCTTCAGTTGCAATTGGAAAATTTGGGGCACTTGAATAAAAATTTACTTGAACCCCAAGATCTTTTAATAATTTAAGCCACGAATCAATATGATTCGCTATATTTAAAGAATTAATATTCCAATTATGTTGACAGTAAACAATCCCTACCCGTATTTTTTTTTCTTTAAAGATTAATTTTTGACAAATAATTAAGAAAAAAGTTAAACAAGTAGAATCTTGACCTCCAGAAAGAGCTATTAAAAAACTTAATTCTTGTTTTTGTTCTGAATAAATCTTTGTAAATAAAGCATATATAATACGCTTAATTGACATCTTCAGAACCGAAGAAGAAATCTTGTGCACGTTTAAAAATACCTTTATAAGGAGTTTCTAAATCAATTAAGTAATCCTGCTTACCTACTAATCGACGAGCTGCATTCTCAAAAGCAAGCCCTGATAAAGTTAAACGCTTTTTCATTACTAAAGGTTCACCCCTATTTGTAGAAATAATGACATGACTATCTTCCGGAATAGCTCCTAATAGCGGAATACCCAACATTTCTTGGACGTCCCGAACAGACATCATATCATTTGTTTTCACCATATCAGGTCGAACACGGTTAACTAAAAGTTTAACGTTATAAATCTCATTAGCTTCTAATAAACCTGCAACACGATCAGCATCACGTATAGCAGTAATTTCAGGAGTCGTTATAATTAGAGCTTCGTTTGCTGGTGCAATAGCATTAACAAAACCAACATCAATACCTGCCGGGCAATCGATTAAAATAAACTGATAACCAAGATTTTGAATAGATTCAATTAGGTTTGTCATCCCTTGGCGAGTAATATTATAACGCTGTCGATTTTTAGAAATGGATAATAATGATAAATTTTTCCACCGTTTATCACGAATTAAAGCTTGATCTAAGCGACATTGTCCATCTAAAACTTCCATAGCGGTATAAAGAATTCGATTTTCTAAACCTAAAAGAAGATCTAAATTGCGTAAACCAATATCAGCATCAATCAAGGCTACACGATAACCAAGGCGTGCCATAGACATTCCAAGGTTTGCTGCTGTAGTAGTTTTACCTACTCCCCCCTTACCAGAGGTGATTACAACAGTTCGTGATTGGTTAGGGTTATTAATATTTCCATCTGCAGGATTTTGGGAAGATTTAACAAGTGTTGAAGCTTTCTCTCTCTTTTTTGAAAGATTGGAATAAAAATTGATCATGGAAGACCTTCCACTGGAACTTTTAAAAAACGAGCTAATTCTGTTGCTTTTTCTTCTAAACTACCTAACGAAGAGGGTTCAAATTCATTAGTTAAGGGATATTGACGTTTTCCTTTTAATCGTAAATATAAAGTTTGACGAGGCTCAGCTACTAACTTAACACTTTCTACCTCATCCATATTAAATTCTAAATTAATGGAACGTGATTTGCCTGGAAAGCCATAACGAAAGATACGAACTTTTTGATTTTCTAAATCAAACTCGTTAAAGCCTTCGCCAACTGCCCAGTAAATCGTTAACCCTAAATATAAGCTTAGTGCTAACCCAACAAACCCATAAAAAGTCATAACAAGACCCTGTGGGAAAAATACAATAGAAGAAATCCAACCTAAGTAACTAAAAAGGCCAGCACCTAGAAAACCTACTGAACCAAGAAAAACAATCCCTGCTGTCACTAAGTTACTTAAACGTCGTGAGCCACGAACTGGAACAACTTTTTTTAATTCTGTTGTATTCATTGATTCTTATTTTCTAGCTTTTAGCTTTTAAGCGCGCTGCTTTACCTTTTTTATTACGTAAGAAATTTAATTTAGCACGGCGTACTTTACCTTGTGCCAGAACTTCAATTTTAACAATAGCTCGAGAATAAAGAGGAAAAATACGCTCAATACCAATTCCCTGAAAAATTCGACGTACAGTAATAGTGCTATTTACTCCATTATTATGTTGACGAATTACAGTCCCTTGATAATTTTGAACACGAGTTCGATCACCTTCGCGAATTTGAACCCCGACCCTTACTGTATCACCAATATTAATCGAGGATCTATTTTCACTCTTTAATTCTTCTAATCTTGGCGCATCTACTTTTTGTATCCACTTATTCATAAAAATTTTATAAGAATTATAATATTCTTTCCTTAAACCTTGAAAACTCAAGGTTTAAGACAAGAATAAAAAAATTAAGCATTGATTTTTGAAACAACACCGGCACCTACTGTACGTCCACCTTCACGGATTGCGAAACGCATACCATTTTCAATAGCAATAGGCTGAATTAATTCAACGACCATTTTAACACGATCACCAGGCATTACCATTTTTGTTTCTTCCCCTTCATCACTTAAGAAAGAATCAATTTTACCTGTTACGTCAGTAGTTCGTACATAAAATTGTGGGCGGTAACCAGCTAAGAATGGTGTGTGACGACCACCTTCTTCTTTGTTTAAAATATAAACTTGAGCTTCAAAAGCTGTATGAGGTGTAATAGTACCTGGAGCAGAAATTACCATACCACGTTCAATGTCGCCCTTTTGAATACCACGTAATAAAACACCAACATTATCCCCGGCAACACTCTCATCTAAAGTTTTCTGGAACATTTCTAAACCAGTTACTGTAGTTTCACGTGTTTCACGTAAGCCTACAATTTCAATAGTATCACCAATTTTTACACTACCACGTTCTACACGGCCTGTTGCTACAGTACCACGTCCAGTAATAGAGAATACATCTTCAACTGCCATAAGGAAAGTTTTATCTGTATCACGTTCTGGTGTAGGTACATAATCATCAACTTGGTCCATTAGATCATAGATTTTATCAACCCATTCATTTTCACCACGGCCCATGTTTGGATTCTCTACTAGAGCTTCTAATGCTAATAAAGCAGAACCGGAAGCTAAAGGAACTTCATCTCCAGGGAATTCATAATTCGTTAATGTTTCGCGAACTTCTAATTCTACTAATTCTAAAAGTTCTTCATCATCTACTTGATCTTGCTTATTTAAGAATACTACAATATTTGGTACCCCTACTTGTTTCGCTAAAAGTAAATGTTCTTTTGTTTGTGGCATTGGACCATCAGCACCAGAAACAACTAAAATAGCACCGTCCATTTGTGCAGCACCTGTAATCATGTTTTTTACATAATCAGCGTGACCAGGACAATCTACATGAGCGTAATGACGCTTTTCAGTTTCATATTCTACATGGGCTGTATTAATTGTAATACCACGAGCTTTCTCTTCAGGAGCTGAATCGATTTCGTCATATTTCTTACCACCACCACCACTTTGTGCTGACATAGCCATAGTAATAGCTGCTGTTAATGTAGTTTTACCATGATCTACGTGACCGATAGTACCAATGTTTACGTGTGGCTTATTACGCTCAAACTTTTCACGAGCCATAAAAAAAAATCAAAAAGAACCTAGATTTAATTTTGGTTATTTATATTGGGGATGGAGGGACTTGAACCCTCACGGTCTATTAAAACCAACGGAGTTTAAGTCCGTAGCGTCTACCATTCCGCCACATCCCCGACGGAAAGAGAGGGATTCGAACCCTCGGTACAGTTACCCGTACATAACATTTCCAATGTTACACCATCGTCCACTCGGTCACCTTTCCAACTGAGAGGCCTAAGGTCGAATCTTAAATTTATTAGAAAATGGGGCGAACGACGGGGATCGAACCCGCGCATGGTGGAGTCACAGTCCATTGCCTTACCACTTGGCTACGCTCGCCATTTACTACTATTTTCTATAGATAGTTTAACAAAAAGAACATTATTTGACTAGTTTAAAACGAAAAAGGGCGTATAGGATATTTATCCTATACGCCCAGAAAAAACTAAAGTTACTTTCTATGTGAATATTAAGGTTATAGTACTAACCATTAATACTACTAGTCCAACTCATGCCAACATCATCAATTACTACACTAGAATTGTAAATTTCTAAAATAATAACTAAGAATACAGCAAAAAGACCCATAAATAGACCCATTAATGGTGTAGTACCCCAACCAGGAGCTACTTTACCATATTCAGAATTTAAAGGTTTTAAAAGACTTCCAAGAATAGTTACTTTACTTGTATTATTGTTTGCAGCCATAAATTATCTGATAATGCGAGGAGGTTCGCGGAAGAAAATAGCAAAGAAAATGATACCTAAAGTACCAACTAATAAAAATGTATAAACAAGAGCTTCCATAAATTTTTTTTATTTAAGATTGATCTGATCACGGTAGTATGCACCACGTACAGCAGTTGACGCATCACCAACTTTTTGGAATGCTCCGAACTCAATTTGTTCTTCTAGATCTGGATCAATACCAGCGAATACGTCACGGAATAATGTACGTGCGCCATGCCAAATATGACCAAAGAAGAAAAGAAGACCGAATTGAAGATGACCAAAAGTAAACCAACCACGTGGGCTACTTCTAAATACACCGTCTGATTGAAGAGTAGCACGGTCAAACTCAAAGATTTCACCTAACTCAGCACGACGAGCGTATTTCTTAACAGTAGAAGGATCACTAAATGTTAAACCATCTAATTCACCACCATTGAAAGTAACCGTTACACCTACTTGCTCAACACTATATTTAGACTCGGCACGACGGAACGGTACATCCGCACGAACGATACCATCTTCATCTACAAGTACAACAGGGAACGTTTCAAAGAATGTAGGCATGCGACGAACATAAAGTTCACGATCTGCCTTATCTTTAAACGTTGCATGTCCTAGCCAACCAACAGCAATACCATCACCACTGTTCATTGCACCAGTACGGAATAAACCACCTTTAGCAGGGTTGTTTCCGATGTAATCGTAGAAAGCTAATTTTTCTGGAATCTCAGCCCAGGCTTGTGAAGCAGTTTTACCTTCAGCAAGACTCTTATTTACACGTAATTCAATTTCCTGTTGGAAATATCCTTGATCCCATTGGTAACGTGTAGGACCAAATAATTCAATCGGTGTTGCCGCTGAACCATACCACATAGTACCAGCTACAACGAAAGCTGCCCAGAATACAGCAGCAATACTACTAGATAATACTGTTTCTACGTTACCCATTCGAAGGCCACGGTATAAACGTTGAGGTGGACGTACAGTTAAATGGAAAATACCAGCAATAATCCCTAAAATACCAGCAGCTACGTGGTGTGCTGGGATACCACCAGGGTTATAAGGGTCAAAACCATCAGCACCCCATGCAGGGATTACTGGTTGTACACTTCCTGTTAATCCATATGGATCAGAAACCCATAATCCTGGACCAAATAAACCTGTACAATGGAAAGCACCAAATCCAAAGCAAAGAGCCCCAGAAAGGAAAAGGTGAATACCGAAAATTTTCGGTAAATCTAATGCAGCTTCCCCTGTACGAGGATCACGGAATAAATCTAAATCCCAATAAACCCAGTGCCAAATAGCAGCTAAGAAACATAAACCTGATAAGATAATATGAGTTGCTGCCACACCTTCGTAACTCCAGATACCTGGGGAATTAGCAGTTTCACCGCTAATAGTCCAGCCACCCCATGATTGAGTTACGCCAAGGCGAGTCATAAAAGGTAATACAAACATACCTTGTCGCCACATTGGGTTTAGAACAGGGTCAGATGGGTCAAAAACTGCAAGTTCATAAAGAGCCATTGAACCAGCCCAACCTGCAACTAATGCTGTATGCATTAAATGAACGGCGATAAGACGCCCTGGGTCATTTAAAACAACAGTATGAACACGATACCATGGTAACGCCATACAATAATTTTTTGTTTAAAAAAAAACGAAATTTATTACTTACTCTCTATATTGATTTTTTGTATGGGTACAAATTTTTTAGAATAAACCTAAAGTAATTGCTTGATCAATAGGCATTGTTGCTCCAATACCTTGCCAAATAGCAAAAACAGCACCTACTAAAAATACTACACTTGCCACTGGACGGCGGAAAGGGTTTTGGAATTTATTAATATTTTCAATAAAAGGTACAGTAATAAGTCCTGCTGGTACAGCTGCCATTAATAAAACTCCTAGAAGTTTGTTAGGTACTGTACGAAGTAAATTAAATACTGGATAGAAATACCACTCTGGAAGAATTTCTAAAGGAGTTGCAAAAGGGTTTGCAGGTTCACCAATAACAGCGGGATCTAGAGTAGCTAGTCCAATAACAGCTGCGAATGCACCAAAGATTACTACAGGGAACATGTATAGTAAATCATTTGGCCATGCCGGTTCACCGTAATAGTTGTGACCCATACCTTTAGCTAATTTAGCTCGTAATACAGGATCACTTAAATCAGGTCGTTTAGTAACAGACATAATAATTTTTAAATATTGAAAGATTTACGTTCAAATAGACAAGACAGTAAGGCAAAAATTATCTTTTTAACAAAAAAGAAAAGTATTTTTTAAAGAGGTCCAGAAATACCTTGCTTACGAATCATTAAGAAGTGCATTAACATAAACACTGCTGTTAATAACGGTAATACAAAAGTATGTAAACTGTAAAAACGAGTTAAAGTCATTTGACCTACACTCGCACCACCACGTAGTAGTTCTACAAGAGGACCACCAACTACAGGAATTGCATCTGGTACACCAGTTACAATTTTAACGGCCCAGTAACCTACTTGGTCCCAAGGTAAAGAGTACCCTGTAACACCAAAAGAAACTGTACAAACAGCCATAATAACCCCAGTAACCCAAGTTAACTCACGAGGTTTCTTAAACCCACCTGTTAAGTAAACACGGCAAACATGAAGAACCATGTTTAAAACCATCATACTTGCAGACCAACGGTGGATTGAACGGATTAACCACCCAAAGTTTACATTAGTCATAATGTATTCAACTGAAGCAAATGCTTCAGCTACTGTAGGGCGGTAATAGAATGTCATTGCGAATCCTGTCGCTACTTGGACAAGGAAAAGTGTGAACGTAATTCCACCTAAGCAGTAAAAAATATTTACATGCGGTGGAACATATTTACTTGAAACATCATCAGCGATTGCTTGAATTTCAAGTCGTTCTTCAAACCAATTATATACTTTACTCATTTTTTATTTCTATCTTAATTGAATGTCTTTGTCTTCTTACTTAGAGTATAGAGACTAATAGTAAAAGAACGTATCTTAGGAGTATCAATATAATATTGATAACTATTTACGCATTTATTATTTTAACATATTGTAACTATGCCTAATAGAAAATAAGAGTATTTATAAAAGCCTACTATCGGAATTGAACCGATAACATTCACTTTACAAGAGTGATACTCTACCATTGAGTTAAGCAGGCAATAAAATAAGTTTCATAATAAATGATATCAATTATTAAAAAAAAAGACTAGTGGTTATTTAGTTTTGGTTAGCGCCGAAAAATCTTAAATTTTTTCGACGCTTAGCCCAATATATATAGCATCTACCATAAAAATACTTATAGAGATGAACCTAATCCATGGTATGAACCATAGAAAAATAGTGCTAGGATACCGATAGCAAGTAGACCTACTACAGTACCAGCTAGCCAAAGTGGGACACGTCCTCTAATTCCTGTGTTTGACATAGGTTTAAGATAATATTGATAAAAAACAATTAGTTAAAGATGTAACTAGAAAACAGTACTGCTAATACGAAAATTAATAATAATCCCCAATATAACGCTGTACGGTTTAATTCTACACTTTGACGATTTGGGTTTGGATTAGCCATTGTTCGTAATGTGAAATAATCGTTTTGATAGAACCGTTAAGAAAATATTAACGTTGGATGAATTGCATTGCAGAAATAGCACCTAAGAAAAATACTGTAGGCACTCCTAAAGCATGAATAGCTAACCAACGAACAGTAATAATTGGATATACGTAATCTTTTGTAGACGATTTAGCCATTTTTATATAATTTATTAGTTTAAAAAGTTAAAAACTATCAAGTTGTTCAAGTGCATCGAAGCGACTAGTAATGAATGGAGTTTCTTGACGCTCCTCTGTGAAGTACTCGTTTGGACGAGGACTACCAAAAACATCGTAAGCTAAACCTGTGCTAACAAAAAGCCAACCAGAAATAAATACTGCAGGAATTGTAATACTATTGATTACCCAGAATCTAATACTAGTAACAACATCAGTAATCGGGCGTTCACCCGTAGCGGAAGGACCTGACATAATGAATTAGAATTTAATGAAAGATAAAAAAATGTAATTTAATACTATATTGAAGCATTAAATTACACTTTTTTAGTACTTAAGTAAAAATATTAAGAATCTATGTTTATTATAGACGTTGTTCTAATCCATTGCAAATTTTATGTGTTGCGATTTACCGACATCTTCTAATTTAGCATTTCGTCGTAGTGGACGCGTAACTAACTCAAGGATGTCTTTGGTATTCGTAAACCCATGAATCTGTGCAAAAGTAAACTCTACTGACCATTTGGTATTAATACCACGGGCTTCTAGAGGATTCGCATGAGCCATTCCAGTAATAACTAAATCAGGTTTTAACTCACGAATTCTTTGTACTTGACTATAATTATCAGGTTTTTCAACAATTCGAGGGAAAGGTACCCCTTTTTCTTTGCAAACCTGTTTTAATAATTCTAATTCTGCAGCTTGGTATCGTCGATCCATATAGGGAATACCAATCTCGTAGACAACCATACCACACTTTATTAAAAAGCGGGCTAAGGAAATCTCTAATAGATTATCACCCATGAAAAATACAGATTTACCTTTAATTAGTTTTACATAGTCTTCCACGGAATCCCAAATAGCAAATTCTCGTTCCTCTAGACCTTTCGGTTCAATTTCAAAAACAGAACAGATTTTTTCAATCCAAGCTCGCGTACCATCTGGTCCTATAGGAAATGGGGCACTAATTAATTTACATTTACGTCTACGCATTAACGTAGTTGCAGTCCGACTTAAGAAAGGGTTAACACCACATACATAAACGTCTGAGTCCAAGACAGGTAATTCACTATATAGTTGAGAAGGTAACCAACCTGCGATCTCGATTCCTTGCTTCTTTAATTCTAACGTCAATTGTGTTGTTACTGGTGATGGAAGTGAACCAAATAAAACAAGCGATTTCTCTTTTTTCTTTTTAATTGTTTGACTAGGGCAGCGGTGTGCCATGGCAGCTAATACTGTATCTTCTCCTTGAGTAAAAGCATAATCTAAGCCATTTGCACGTGCTACAACAATAGGTACACCCACTTCTTCCTCTAAGCGGTTAGCCATACCTTCTAAATCCATTTTAATAATTTCAGTTGTACATGTACCAATCCAAACAATAACACTAGGGTTACGGTCTTGTTTAATTTGAAAACAAAGTCTTTTTAATTCTTGATAATCATTAAGTTGTGCTGAAATATCCTCTTCTTCTAATTCAGCCATCGCATAGCGGGGTTCAGCAAAAATCATAACACCTAATGCGTTTTGGAGAAAGTAGCCACAAGTTTTTGTACCAATAACTAAGAAGAAACTGTCTTCAATTTTTTGATATAACCAAGAAACACAACTAATAGGACAAAACGTGTGATAATTCCCTGTTTCACACTCAAAGTTTAAATCCTGTTGATTTGGTAAAGGGTTTGTTAAAGTCATATTAATTTTTTAGCTAAAATTATACCATCATAAAATCTAATGCATTTGTATTATCTTCATTAGAATTTCCTAAATACAAATTAGATAGTGTTTGAAATAATTCTCGGTCATTTAACTCATGAGCAACAACCCCTTCTGGTTGAACTAGTAATTGATCTGCTAAGTTTAAATAAGACTCAACAAACTCAAAACATGAAAAATCTTCTTCAGCTTTTTCAAAAAGAGTTTTTCCCTCGACACGAGAAACTCGCAATTGTTCTAGCGGTGAAAAAGTTTCAAGTACAGGAACCGGGCAATTTTTAGTATACTCATTAATTAAATCTCGTTCTGTTGTACGATTAGCTACTAAACCGGCTAAACGTAATGGGTGTGTGCGTGCTTTTTCGCGCACCGACGCAACAATTCGGTTAGCAGCAAACAGAGAATCAAAGCCATTATCCGTCGCAATTAAACAATAATCGGCATAATTTAAGGGAGCAGCAAAACCACCACAAACGACATCTCCTAAAACATCAAAAATGATTACATCATATTCATAAAAAGCATTTAACTCTTTAAGTAATTTTACTGTTTCACCAACAACATAACCACCACAACCTGCACCAGCAGGAGGACCCCCAGCCTCCACACAATCAACACCACCATAGCCTTGATATATAATATCTTCTGGCCATACATCTTCGTAATGGTAGTCTTTTTCTTGTAGAGTATCAATAATAGTAGGGATTAAAAAACCAGTTAATGGAAATGTACTATCATGCTTTGGATCACAACCTATTTGTAGTACACGTTTTCCACGTTTCGCAAAAGCAATAGATAAATGACAACTTAATGTAGATTTACCTATTCCACCTTTCCCATAAACAGCTATTTTCATTATTTATAATTTCGTTAATAATAAAGTATTTTTTTTGAATTTGCTTTTATTGTAGGTTAGTGAAATTGATACCAGATTTATAATTGTTTTAGGTTTTTTTTATTAATTAATGTGCCGCCTGCTATACCATAATAGAGGCTAAACAGGTTTCAATTTGAGCTAAAAATTAATTTATTAAAGCGGGTAACGCGATTCGAACGCGCGACATTCTCCTTGGCAAGGAGACACTCTACCACTGAGCTATACCCGCATAAAAAATAATAATAAAACCGAACCCCCTCAGTAAAGAGGGGGATTACGATCTTTAGAAATAATTAAGTTAAAGAGAAATTCTTTAATTAATTACGCATCTACAGAAGGAGCTTCTACAGCAGCTAAATCTAGAGGGAAGTTGTGAGCGTTACGCTCGTGCATTACTTCCATACCTAAGTTAGCACGGTTGATGATATCAGCCCAAGTGTTGATTACACGACCTTGAGAGTCTACAACAGATTGGTTGAAGTTGAAACCGTTTAAGTTAAATGCCATAGTGGAGATACCTAAAGCAGTAGCCCAGATACCAACTACTGGCCAGATAGCTAAGAAGAAGTGTAAAGAACGAGAGTTGTTGAATGAAGCGTATTGGAAGATTAAACGACCAAAGTAACCGTGAGCAGCAACAATGTTGTAAGTTTCTTCTTCTTGACCGAAACGGTAACCTGCGTTAGCAGATTCGTTCTCAGTAGTTTCACGGATTAAAGATGAAGTTACTAAAGAACCGTGCATTGCGGAGAATAGGGAACCGCCGAATACACCAGCTACACCTAACATGTGGAATGGGTGCATTAAGATGTTATGCTCAGCTTGGAATACAATCATGAAGTTGAAAGTACCAGAAATACCTAAAGGCATACCATCAGAGAAAGAACCTTGACCTAATGGGTAGATGATGAATACTGCAGTAGCAGCTGCAACTGGTGCAGAGTAAGCTACAGCGATCCATGGACGCATACCTAAACGGAAAGATAATTCCCACTCACGACCCATGTAACCACAGATACCAATGAAGAAGTGGCAAACGATTAATTGGTAAGGACCACCGTTGTATAACCACTCATCTAAGGAAGCAGCTTCCCAGATTGGGTAGAAGTGTAAACCGATAGCGTTTGAAGTTGGAATAACAGCACCAGAGATGATGTTGTTACCGTATAATAAAGAACCAGATACAGGTTCACGGATACCATCGATATCAACTGGAGGTGCAGCGATAAAAGCGATGATAAATACTGAAGTAGCAGTTAAAAGAGTTGGGATCATTAGTACACCAAACCAACCGATGTATAAACGGTTTTCGATGCTAGTAACCCACTCAGCGAAGCGAGCCCAAAGAGTGCTGGAGCCGCGTTTTTCTAAAATAGCAGTCATGGTTAAATTTCCAAAAAGTAAAAAATAAAATAAAAGATGGGACCTACGAAGCCTATTAGTTCATCGTATTATATATAATATATCATACACAAGTGAGGTATAAACCTTGCAAGAGAACTACGTTCTTTTTTGGAAACTAATCATTTATCCAAGAGCTTCTAAATGTTTTTTATATTTATCTGTGGAACAACAAGTTTTTACTGTAAAATTAAAAGACCAGTTGTCAGGCTTAAAAAAAAAGCAAAAAAAAAGGCCTATAACCAAGTTAATGGTTATAGGCCTTCTTTATTAAGGAGTTCTTAAAGAAAGATTCAATTCTAATCTATTAGATTACTAGATAGTATCAACAGCTTCGAATTCGAACTTAATTTCTTTCCAAACTTCACAAGCAGCAGCTAATTCAGGACTCCACTTGCAAGCAGCACGGATGATGTCACCACCTTCACGAGCTAAGTCACGTCCTTCGTTACGAGCCTGTACACAAGCCTCTAAAGCTACACGGTTAGCACAAGCACCTGGAGCGTTACCCCATGGGTGACCTAAAGTACCACCACCGAACTGTAGACATGCATCATCACCGAAGATCTCAACTAGAGCTGGCATGTGCCATACGTGAATACCACCAGAAGCTACTGGCATTACACCTGGTAAAGAAGCCCAATCTTGAGTGAAGAAAATACCACGAGAACGATCTTTCTCGATGTAAGCATCACGCATTAAGTCAACGAAACCTAAAGTAATGTCACGTTCACCTTCTAGTTTACCTACTACAGTACCAGAGTGTAAGTGATCACCACCAGACATACGAAGAGACTTAGCTAATACACGGAAGTGCATACCATGGTTCTTCTGACGGTCAATAACCGCGTGCATCGCACGGTGAATGTGAAGAAGTAAACCGTTATCACGACAGTACTCAGCTAAAGTAGTGTTAGCAGTCCAACCACCAGTTAGGTAATCGTGCATGATAATAGGAGCACCTAATTCACGAGCGAAAGCAGCACGCTTTAACATTTCATCAACGTTACCAGCAGTAGCGTTTAAGTAATGACCTTTGATCTCACCAGTTTCAGCTTGAGATTTCATAGTTGCTTCAGCTACGAATAAGAAACGATCACGCCAACGCATGAATGGTTGAGAGTTTACGTTCTCATCATCTTTAGTGAAGTCTAAACCACCACGTAAGCACTCGTAACAAGCACGACCGTAGTTTTTAGCGGATAAACCTAACTTAGGCTTTAAAGTACAACCTAAGAAAGAACGACCGTATTTGTTTAAACGATCACGCTCAGATTCGATACCGTGTGGAGCACCTTGGAAAGTTTTACAGTATGCTACAGGGATACGAAGATCTTCTAAACGAAGAGCACGTAATGCTTTGAAACCGAATACGTTACCTACGATTGAAGTGAATAAGTTAGTAACAGATCCTTCTTCAAATAGATCTAATGGGTAAGCTACATACGCGATGTATTGGTTTTCTTCACCAGCTACAGGTTCGATGTTGTAACAACGACCTTTGTAACGGTCTAAGTTAGTAAGACCATCAGTCCATACTGTAGTCCAAGTACCAGTAGAAGACTCAGCAGCTACTGCAGCACCAGCTTCTTCTGCAGGAACACCTGGTTGAGGAGTCATACGGAAAGCAGCTAAGATATCAGTATCTAGAGTTTGGTAATCTGGAGTATAGTAAGTAAGACGGTAATCTTGTACACCGGCCTTGAAGCCAGACATAGTTTTAGTTGCAGTTTGTGGAGCCATGCAAAACACAATTTTCAATTTGTGCGTTAATATCTACCTTTTATATTTCTTATTTATAGGATATCACGGAGGGTTTATAAGAATATTTTATATTTCTTTGATTAAAGATTACCTCGACGTAAAGAAACTAAGAAAACGATTGCTGGGCCAGCAGCTACAATAAAAGTAAGAGTAAGTAATTGTAAAGCGGTTTCTAAATTCATAGCACTAAAAAGTAAAAAGCCAATGCTTAAAGGAGGAATTTAATTTACGTTTTTCCATTAGTATACCATAGGCATACTTAAAAGCCCAATGCCGGAATTGAACCGACGGCGCTCACCTTACCATGGTAGTACTCTACCACTGAGCTAATTGGGCTTTTTAGCACGACCCTGAAAGGTCGTACTAAAAGATTAAAACTTATTTTCGATAATTAAACAAGTTAAAAAGCCTATAATACTCCACAAAGTAGCCGAGTTTAAAAAACTTTTTGCTTGGGGATAATTCGAAAACATACCTAATTCTGAAGTCTGTGAAGCAAATCTATTATTGCTTTGATTCCAAAACAAAGTAAAAAATATTGTCAAAAAAGCAAAACACAATCTTAAAATTTGAAATACAGACATAACAAAATTAACGTTTTGAGAATTGAGAAGCTTTTCGGGCTTTCTTTAAACCATATTTTTTGCGTTCTTTACGACGAGCATCGGAAGTTAAAAAACCCTGCTCACGCAATAAATGGCGTAATGGTGGTTGCATTGCAACTAAAGCCTTGGAAATACCTAAACGGATTGCTTCTGCTTGACTACTTAGTCCACCACCAATAACTTTTACTTCAATGTCTAGGAACGGGTGATCTTGATCACTTAATACTTTAAAAGGACCTTCTACAGTTAATAAACTAAAAGGGTCATTTTGAAAATATGATTGTAGAGATTGGCCATTAACCTGACACGAATAAGTAGATTCGGATGACTCTAAAGGTTTTGGTAAAAGACTAACTCGAGCTATTGCTCGTTTACGTCGCCCTTTACTGACAAACAAAGTATCTTGATTATTTACGTGTTCCATATTTTGAACGTCCATTTGTACGTGACTCTACACCTGCGGCATCTAAGGTACCACGAACAACATGGTAACGAACACCTGGTAAGTCTTTCACACGGCCTCCACGAACTAAAACAATAGCATGTTCTTGTAAATTATGGCCAATGCCAGGAATATAAGCAGTAACTTCAAAATCAGTTGTTAAACGAACACGAGCCACTTTACGTAATGCAGAGTTAGGCTTCTTAGGTGTTGTAGTATACACTCTTGTGCAGACACCACGTCTTTGAGGGCATTTGTTTAACGCTGGTGACGGATCCTTTACAGGCTTACTCTTTCTTGAGCCGCGCACAAGTTGTTGGATTGTTGGCATATAACGTTAAGTTAAATTAAAAAATAAATAAAATTCAAAAGGGATTACTGTGTGCCCTCTTTGTTCTTATTTTAATATAAAAAGAACAAAAAGGGCTAGTATAGGAAAACTCAAAAATACTAACTGAAGTTAATTTATTGAGTTTTAACCAAATTTAGCAGATGTACTTGCAATTACAAAAGCTGCGTAAGTTAAGACAAAACCAACTGAGAAGTGAGTTAAACCTACTAAACGAGCTTGAACAATAGAAAGTGCAACTGGCTTATCACGCCAACGAACTAAGCTAGCTAAAGGAGTACGTTCATGTGCCCACGCTAATGTTTCAATCAATTCTTGCCAATAACCTCGCCAAGAAATTAAGAACATGAAACCTGTAGCATAAACTAAATGTCCGAATAAGAACATCCATGCCCATACAGATAAACTATTCATACCAAATGGGTTATACCCGTTAATTAGTTGTGAAGAGTTTAACCATAAGTAATCACGTAGCCAACCCATAATGTAAGTTGAAGATTCGTTAAATGGAGTTGTATTACCTTGCCAAATACCTAAATGCTTCCAATGCCAATAGAATGTTACCCAACCAATAGTGTTTAACATCCAAAATACAGCTAAATAGAAAGCATCCCAAGCAGAAATATCACAAGTACCACCACGACCTGGACCATCACAAGGGAAACTATAACCAAAATCTTTCTTATCCGGCATTAATTTACTACCACGTGCATCTAGTGCACCTTTAACTAAAATTAATGTTGTTGTATGAAGTCCTAAAGCAATCGCATGATGCACTAAGAAATCACCAGGTCCAATTGGTAAGAAGACAGAGTTTGTAGTACCATTAATTGCATCTAACCAACCAGGTAACCAAACGCTTTGACTTGCTGAAGCAGCAGGGCTGTTGGTATTTGCAAGAAGTACATCAAAACCGTAAAGTGTTTTACCCTGAGCAGCTTGAATCCACTGAGCAAACACGGGTTCAATTAAGATCTGTTTCTCTGGTGTACCAAAAGCTTGCATTGTATCGTTATGTACATATAAGCCTAATGTATGGAAACCTAAGAAAAGAGAAACCCAACTTAAGTGTGAGATGATAGCTTCTTTATGATCTAAGATACGAGCTAACACATTATCTTTATTTGCTTCTGGGTCATAATCTCGAATGAAGAAAATAGCACCATGAGCAAAAGCACCACACATAATAAAACCAGCAATATATTGATGGTGTGTGTAAAGTGCTGCTTGTGTAGTGAAGTCTTGGTTAATGAAAGCATATGCTGGTAATGAATACATATGTTGTGCAGTTAACGAACAAACAACACCTAAAGAAGCTAAAGCTAAGCCTAATTGGAAATGTAACGAGTTGTTTACAGTATCAAATAATCCTTTATGTCCTGCCCCTAAAGAACCAGAAGGTGCAGCATGACTATCAAGGATTTGTCGCATACTATGACCTAACCCAAAGTTAGTTCGGTACATATGTCCAGCTACAATAAACACCACTGCAATAGCTAAATGGTGGTGTGCCATATCTGTAAGCCATAGACTCTGTGTTTGCGGGTGGAAGCCACCTAAGAAAGTTAAGATAGCAGTACCAGCACCTTCAGATGTGCTGAATTGATGAGACACAGTGTCAGGATTCTGAGCGTATAATGCCCATTGGCCTGTAAAGAAAGGCATTAAACCTAAAGGGTGTGGTAACGTTGTCAGTAAATTATCCCAACGAACATGGATACCACGAGATTCAGGAATTGCTACGTGTACTAAGTGACCAGTCCAAGCAAGTGAACTTACGCCAAATAAACCAGATAAATGGTGGTTTAAACGTGATTCTGCGTTTTTAAACCATGAAACACCTGGACGGAAAGCTGGTTGTAAGTGTAACCAACCACCAAATAAAAGTAAAGCAGCAACTAGAATAAGGAAAACAGCACCTTGATATAAGTCAGTGTTTGTACGCATACCAATAGTAAACCACCATTGATATACACCAGAGAATGCAATATTTACTGGTCCATCAGCACCACCACGAGTGAATGCTTCAATGGCAGGCTGACCAAAATGTGGATCCCAAATCGCATGAGCGATAGGACGAACATTTAATGGGTCAGCTACCCACGGTTCAAAGTTACCTTGCCAAGCAACGTGGAATAAGTTTGCAGAAGTCCACAAGAAAATGATAGCAAGTTGACCAAAATGCGAAGCAAAAATCTTTTGGTAAAGAATTTGTTCCGTCATTCCATCATGAGCTTCAAAATCATGAGCAGTAGCAATACCAAACCACAATCGTCTTGTAGTAGGGTCCTCTGCTAATGCTTGGCTAAATTTTGGAAATTTTTTTGCCATAATAGATTTTTATGAAAAAGTTATTAAAAAGAAGAGCAGTTATTATTTATCCTACTCCCAGGATACGAGCAATGAAGAATGCCCAAGTAGTTGCAATACCTCCAAGAAGGTAATGAGCAACACCTACAGCACGACCTTGTGTAATGCTTAATGCACGAGGTTGAATAGCCGGAGCTACTTTTAATTTATTATGTGCCCACACAATAGATTCAATTAATTCTTGCCAATACCCACGACCACTAAATAAGAACATTAAACTAAATGCCCAAACAAAGTGTGCTCCTAAGAACATTAAGCCGTAAGCTGATAATGGAGAACCATACGATTGAATTACTTGTGAGGATTGAGCCCATAAGAAATCACGTAACCAACCATTAATTGTAGTTGAACTCTGAGCAAAGTTTCCTCCAGTAATATGGGAAACAGTACCAGCTGAAGTTACACGACCCCATACATCTGATTGCATTTTCCAACTGAAATGGAAAATAACAATAGAAATAGAGTTATACATCCAGAACAAACCTAAGAATACGTTATCCCAACCGGATACTTGACAAGTACCACCACGGCCTGGACCATCACATGGGAAACGGAATCCTAAATTAGCTTTATCTGGGATTAAACGAGAACTACGAGAGAATAAAGTACCTTTTAGTAAGATTAATGCAGTTACATGAATAGTAAACGCATGAATATGGTGAACTAAGAAGTCTGCTGTACCTAGAGAAATAGGCATCATTGCTACTTTACCACCAACAGATACAATATCGTTACCACCCCAAGTTAAGCTTGTTGCTAGACCAGCACCTGGTGCTGTTAACTGAGGAGCCACTAAATGAGTGTTTTGGATAAACTGTGCAAATACAGGTTGTAACTGAATAGCAGTATCAGTAAACATATCTTGCGGTCGACCTAAAGCACTCATTGTATCATTATGAATGTACAGACCGAATGAATGTAAGCCTAAGAAGATACATACCCAGTTTAAATGAGAAATAATAGCATCACGGTGACGGATAACACGATCTAAAACGTTGTTATAGTTGTTAGTCGGGTCATAATCACGTACCATGAAAATCGAAGCATGCGCACCTGCACCTACAATACAGAAGCCACCAATCCACATATGGTGTGTGAATAAACAGATTCCTGTACCGTAATCAGTGGCAATGTAAGGATACGGAGGCATCGCATACATATGGTGAGCTACGATGATTGAAAGTGATCCTAGCATTGCTAAGTTTAAAGCTAATTGTGCATGCCAAGAAGTAGTTAAAATCTCATAAAGTCCTTTATGACCTTCACCAGTGAACGGACCACGGTGTGCTTCTAAGATTTCTTTCATGCTATGTCCAATACCCCAATTAGTACGGTACATGTGACCAGCTACGATAAATAAAACAGCTAAGGCAAGATGATGGTGAGCAATATCTGTCATCCAAAGGCTACCTGTTTGAGGGTTTAAGCCACCTTTAAAAGTAAGGAAGTCAGAATAAGCAGCCCAATCAAACGTAAAGAATGGACGCAGACCTAAAGCAAAGCTTGGGAAAATCTGTGCCATTAAATCACGATTAAGTAAGAATTCATGTGGTAAAGGAATTTCTTTTGGATCTACACCCATATCCAATAGTGCATTAATCGGTAATGCAATATGAATCTGGTGTCCAGCCCAACCTAAACAACCTAAACCTAATAAACCAGCTAAATGGTGATTTAACATTGATTCTACGTTTTGGAACCATGCTAATCTTGGTGCAGCTTTATGGTAATGGAACCAACCAGCAAAGAACATTGCACCCGCTAAGCATAAACCAGCAATAGCAGTACTGTAAAGCTCTAATTCAGTTGTAATACCAGCAGCACGCCAAATATGGAAGAATCCTGATGTAATTTGAATACCTTGGAAACCACCACCTACATCATCGTTCAAGATTTCTTGACCTACTACAGGCCAAACAACTTGAGCACTTGGTTTAATACCAACAGGATCCATTAACCAGGACTCGTAGTTTGAGAAACGAGCACCATGGAAAAACATCCCGCTGATCCAAATTAAAATAATACCTAATTGACCAAAATGAGCACTGAATACTTTTCTAGAAATATCTTCTAGATCTGACGTATGACTGTCAAAGTCATGGACATCAGCATGTAAATCCCATACCCATTTAGTCGTTGTAGGTCCTTTTGCAAGAGAACGTGAAAAATGACCAGGAACAGCCCACTTTTCAAAAGTAGTAGGTACCGGATCACGATCCACGACAACTTTTACTTTTTTCTCTTGATTAGGAGTAATAGTCATTGTTGTGAATTTTTTGTATTTAAAAAATCGAAATAGATTTTTCTAATTTAAACTAAAAGTAAGCTTAAATTATATGAAAGATAGATTGATTTTATTTGAGTTTCATTAATCATTTTGCCATATAAAAAAAGCGCTCGATGGTTACATGAATTTATCTATTTTGCTAACATATACACAAGTAACTAAAAATGTCATAAAAAGGAGAGGTGGCAGAGTGGACGAATGTACCAGTCTTGAAAACTGGCGTAGTTGAAAGGCTACCGAGGGTTCGAATCCCTCCCTCTCCGATCATTTTTGTTTCTCACACAACTTTTTTCTTTAAAATTCACTATATTAATATGGCTGTACCGAAAAAACGAAAATCCAAGAGTAAAACAAAAATTAGAAAATTCACTTGGAAAAAGAAGGCATTAGATGAAGCAAAAAAATCTATTGCTCTATCGAAAGCACTTTTAAAAGAAAACCCTACACGTTTTATTTATAACGATTAACTGCAAGAAAATGGCTCGAGCCAAACAGATAATTTATAATCAAGGAGAAGGTGTAAGTAAAATCGAATTGGTTGAACCACCACAATCTCTATTGACGTTTTTGCAAATTCCGTTAAATTTTTATGCAATATTTTGGTTTGCTAGTGTCATAGTTTTTACAGTAAATTTCTTTCAAAAATCAACATACAAAGAAACTGTTATTTTATGGCCTGATAAAAACCAAAAACGTTTAAAAGATATTCTATTACCTGACGCTACCTTAAGTTACCTAACAGAATGGATTTGCTTTTTACGAGCAAACCAAGTAAACCAACCTTACTCTTATGTTCCAAAAGGTATTTTATTAGTAGGCCCACCAGGTACTGGTAAAACAACACTTGCTCAGGCTTTTGCTTATGAAGCAAATTTACCCATAATTTGTGAAACGGTCTCCCACTTTTATGCAGGCTCCCGTAACGTTTGGTATAAAGTGCGAGAGATTTTTCGTTTATCTCAAAAATGGAGCCCTTCTATTCTTTTTTTAGATGATATGGGAACCCTTGGTAGTCGCCCAAGCGACCCAATGACAGTAACGCAAAAAGGTGTATTAACACCCTTAATGTTCAAAAACAGAAATGAATCGCAAAAAACAAAAAATGGGTATTCTTTAAGCGATTTAAGCCAAAAAGAATCTTGTCATAAAGAAATGACCTTATTAACTCATTTCCTAATTGAATTAGATGGCTTACAAAAGCGCAAAGGTGTTATTGTAATGGGAGCAACACACACTTTAGAAGGTATGGATCGTGCTTTATTACGACCAGGTCGTTTTGAAAGAATTCTTTGGTTAAAACCACTGAATCAACGACAACGTATAAGTTTGCTACAACATAACTTCAAACGAGTAGGACATACTTTAAGCGAAGAAAGCTGGCAAACAATTGGACCTTTAACGGAAGGTTTGACGGGAGCAAGTTTACAAAGCATTGCAGATAAAATTATTCTTCAAAATAAAGGAGTTTCCAAAATAACTACTTTACAAATACAAAAAGCGCTTAAAGACCTACAAAAACAAATTTCAGTTCAAAAATACCAGAAAAAAGAAACCAAAGAACTAACAAACCTAAAAGGTTTAGGTTTAAGAAAATGGTGGATGGATGAAATTAGTACAAGAATGGCAAATATACCAACTGGTGGTTGGAATACATTTTATGCCCACGAACCTCTTGGTGACTGGTACCAACAAGCTTTTGTTGAAAGTAAAAATTTGCCTAAATGGAATCAGGATGTCGCGGAAACTAAGTACCGCGACCCTACCACATAAAGGTAGCTAAAACTTTATGCTACAATAAATTAGAGGGCTTGTAGCTCAGTGGACTAGAGCACGTGGCTACGAACCACGGTGTCAGGGGTTCGAATCCCTTCTTGCCCGTTACGAAGAAAATTTGAATATTCATCTTAAATACAAATAAGATAAAAATGCGTAAATTGATTGGCTTTTTTGCTTTCATTTTAGGTTTTATTGCAATTAGTTCACCTAGTCAAGCATATCCCATTTTTGCACAACAAGGTTATGAAGAACCGCGTGAAGCAACAGGACGAATTGTTTGTGCAAACTGCCATTTAGCTCAAAAACCTGCAGACGTTGAAATGCCGCAAGCGGTTTTTCCAGATACTGTTTTTGAAGCTAATATCCATATTCCTTATGATAAATCTCTTAAACAAGTTTTAGGGAATGGTAAAAAAGGTGGATTAAATGTAGGTGCAGTATTAATTTTACCTGAAGGTTTTGAGATTGCTCCTAAAGACCGCATTCCAGAAGAAATCTCTGCTAAAGTTGGAAAATTATTCTTCCAACCATATAGTGCGGACAAGAAAAATATTGTGGTAGTAGGACCACTTCCTGGAAAGAAAAATAGTGATATGGTATTCCCTATTATTTCTCCAGAAAAACCTAAAAACTTCCTTAAATACCCAGTGTACTTAGGTGCTAACCGTGGTCGTGGGCAAGTTTATCCTTCCGGGGAAAAGAGTAATAACACTGTTTATAACTCACCAGCTAAAGGAACTATCACATCCATCGATGTTAACGAAGAAGGTAAGAATTTAATTACTATCGTGAACCCGGAAACAGAACAAAGTGTTACGGAAACAATTCCACCAGGACCAACGTTATTAGTTAAAGTAGGCGATAGTGTAGAAGCAGATCAACCACTAACAAACAATCCAAATGTCGGTGGTTTTGGACAAGCTGACACTGAAATTGTTCTACAGAATCCTTTCCGTGTAATTGGATTAATCGCGTTCCTTTTCACTATTTGTGTAGCACAAATTTTCCTTGTACTGAAGAAGAAACAATTCGAGAAAGTTCAGTTAGCTGACATGAACTTCTAATTTCATATTTCTATTATTTAAATTATGACTGTTTTAGGTTATGTTGGTTTTTTAGGTGTAGCTTTTGCTACTGCTTTAGTTTTCTACATTGGTTTGACAAAAATCAGACTTATGTAATACCAAAAATTATTCATTAAAAAATTATGGTTGAAGTTTTATTATCTGGGATTGTACTAGGATTAATTCCTGTAACAATCGCTGGTTTATTTGTTACTGCATATCTTCAATATAGACGTGGTGACCAATTAAACTTTTAAAAAATCTAGTTTCTTTTATCTTGGGTTTTTCTTTTGAGAAAAACCCAAGGTAATTGGATAAACATATAGTAATAGTAATACAGTAAAAAAAGACTATACTAATTTTTATTACTTGTGCTATCATAAAATTAACACAATGGGATAGTAGTTCAATTGGTTAGAGCACCGCCCTGTCACGGCGGAAGTTGCGGGTTCGAGTCCCGTCTGTCCCGGACATTAACATTAAATAATTAAATAGACCTGAAAACAAAAAAGCCCGTAAGACGTTTAACGTCTTACGGGCTTTTTTTTTGCATTAAATAAATTTTATATTGGGCCGAGCTGGATTTGAACCAGCGTAGGCGTAGCCAGCGGATTTACAATCCGCCTCCTTTAACCACTCGGACATCGACCCTTTATTTCCCTAAGAAATTCTTAGGGAAATAAAAATACTAACTGTAAATAAAGTTAGCTTATAAGCTAGATTTAGTCAAGAGGACGTAAAGAAAGACTGTATTCCGTTTCACGGTTAATACCTTTCTCGAAACCTGCAGCAGCTGCACGAGCACGTCCAGCATGCCATAAATGACCTACCCAGAATAAGAAACCTAGAACAAAGTGTGAACAAGCTAACCAGCTTCGCGGGTTAACAAAGTTTACAGCGTTAATCTCAGTTGCTACACCACCTACAGAGTTCAGTGAACCTAAAGGAGCATGAGTCATGTATTCTGCAGATCGACGTTCTTGCCAAGGTTGAATATCATTCTTAAGTTTATTTAAATCTAAACCATTTGGACCACGTAAAGGCTCTACCCACGGACCACGGAAATCCCAGAAACGCATTGTTTCACCACCAAAGATGATTTCACCTGTTGGAGAACGCATTAAGTATTTACCTAAACCTGTTGGACCTTGAGCAGACGCTACGTTAGCACCTAGACGTTGGTCACGTACTAAGAAAGTAAATGCTTGCGCTTGAGATGCTTCTGGACCTGTAGGACCGAAGAATTCACTTGGGTATGCAGTATTGTTGTACCAAGACATAGGAACTGCAATTAGTCCCATTGTAGCGATAGCAGCAAGACTGTAAGATAAGTAAGCTTCACCAGACCAAACGAAGGCACGGCGAGCCCAACCCCAAGGTTTAGTTAAAATGTGCCAAAGACCACCAAAGATTTCAAGAGTACCAATCCAAATGTGGCCTCCGATGATATCTTCCATGTTATCTACACCACAAATCCAACCGTCACCACCGAAGAAAGAGCGGAATAAGTAGCCGAAAATTGGGCCTGGGCTTAAAGTTGGGTTAGAAACGATACGAACGTCACCACCACCTGGAGCCCATGTATCGTAAACACCACCTAAAAGAGTAGCTTTAATTACAAGAAGCCATGCACCACAGCCAAGTAAAATAAGGTGAATACCTAAGATAGTAGTCATCTTATTTTTATCTTTCCAAGTGTAACCGAAGAAAGGGAAAGATTCTTCTAAAGTTTCAGGGCCTACTAAAGCATGGTAAATACCACCAAAACCTAAAACAGCAGAAGAAATTAAGTGTAATACACCAGAAACAAAGTACGGGTAAGTATCAATAACTTCACCACCAGCACCAACACCATAACCTAAAGTAGCTAAATGTGGGATTAGGATTAAACCTTGTTCATACATTGGTTTTTCTGGTACGAAATGTGCAACTTCAAATAAGTTCATTGCACCTGCCCAGAAAACGATTAAACCAGCGTGAGCTACGTGAGCACCTAATAATTTACCAGAAAGGTTAATTAAACGTGCGTTACCAGCCCACCAAGCAAAACCTGTAGTTTCTTGGTTACGACCACCAAGCAAAAGTGTTTCATTAAAGAGCGTTTCCACGTGGTAATACCTCCTCAGGGAATACTAGTTTTTCATGTGGTTGATCTTGAGCAGCCATCCAAGCACGAATACCTTCGTTTAATAGGATGTTCTTAGTGTAGAATGTTTCGAATTCTGGATCTTCAGCTGCACGAATTTCTTGTGAAACGAAGTCATAAGCACGAAGGTTTAAAGCTAAACCTACTACACCAATAGCACTCATCCAAAGACCTGTTACTGGTACAAATAACATAAAGAAGTGAAGCCAACGCTTGTTAGCAAAAGCTACACCAAAGATTTGAGACCAGAAACGGTTAGCAGTAACCATTGAGTAAGTCTCTTCTGATTGAGTTGGGTTGAATGCACGGAAAGTGTTAGCACCATCACCATCTTCATATAGAGTGTTCTCTACAGTTGCACCATGAATAGCACATAAAAGTGCTGCACCTAGAACACCAGCTACACCCATCATATGGAATGGGTTAAGTGTCCAGTTATGGAAACCTTGGAAGAATAAAATGAAACGGAAGATAGCAGCTACACCAAAACTTGGTGCAAAGAACCAACCAGATTGTCCTAAAGGATAAATTAGGAATACAGAAACGAATACAGCAATAGGAGCAGAGAATGCAATTGCGTTGTATGGACGGATCTTAACAGAACGTGCAATTTCAAACTGACGTAGCATAAATCCAATCAATCCAAACGAACCGTGAAGTGCAACGAAAGTCCAAAGACCTCCTAATTGACACCAACGAGTAAAGTTTCCTTGAGCTTCAGGACCCCATAAAAGTAAAAGTGAGTGTCCTACACTGTTTGCTGGAGTAGAAACTGCAGCAGTTAAGAAGTTACAACCTTCTAAGTAAGAAGTTGCTAAACCATGAGTGTACCAAGACGTTACAAAAGTTGTACCTGTGAACCAACCACCAAGTGCGAAGTAAGCACATGGGAATAGAAGAATTCCAGACCAACCTACAAATACAAAACGATCACGACGTAACCAGTCATCTAAGTCATCAAATAGACCGCGTTGACCTTTTACATCACCTAAGGTAATTGTCATTAGAAAATAAAGTTTTTTAAATAATTCGACAAGAAGGTATTAAACTCTTCTTTCTTATATAATATAAGCTTTATTTTTTTACGACTTTAATTTACTATCAAAAAAGCGGATAGCGGGACTCGAACCCGCAGCTTTAGCTTGGAAGGCTAAGGTATTACCCTTATACGATATCCGCCTCCCCAGGTAGGATTTGAACCTACGACCCATCGGTTAACAGCCGATCGCTCTACCACTGAGCTACTGAGGAACTTTTTATCGTCTAAGTTATCTGTACTTGGTTTAGTACAAATAAATAACTTAGACGGTTCTTTTAAAATAATAACAAAAACGTTTAAAACCAACAAGTGCAATTACAATTAGACCTTTAATAATAATCAGCCCGTCCTGTAACTTTTAACCAATTTTGGGCTTCAATATAATTATCGGGTGCTAATCGAATAGCCTCGAACCAATAGTCAGCAGCTTTATCAAAAAGAATTTTCGATATCTGATCTTGCCCTAATTCCATTGCTTGTTCTCCTCGATAATGATAGATAACCGCAATATTATTAAGAGCCTGTGGTAAAGATGGATTTCGTTCTAAAGCTTGAGCATAATAATCTAAAGCTCTTGCATGGTCTCCATTACTTGTGTGAATTAAACCTATATTATATAAAATAAAACTTCGGTCATATGCATCAGATTCTAACCGAAGCGCCTCAAAGTAATTTTGAAGCGCTTCAGCATATTCGCCTTCAGCCTGAGCTGACATACCATCACGATAATAAGCAAATGCTTCTTTTTCTCGTTTTGATGTTGGTAAGGTCTGTAATAAAATATCTGCTATAACACCGAACGTTTTATCAATAAAATTCGCATTTCGTTGGGTTCTAGGCATTTTTTTTATTTTTTATTTCATTCAAAATTATGAATAGTAAGGTTATTACCAACTGGATTTGACAACCCCAGGTAGTAGACCTTCATGGACCATTTCACGAAATACGTGACGTGATAGTCCAAAATCACGGTAAACCGCTTTTGGACGTCCAGTCAATTGACAACGTGATTCAGTACGAACAGGACTACTATTTTTAGGCAAACTTTGAACTAGTGCATGAATACGTAAACGAGTCCCTAAATTTGGTGTACGTTTGATTTGGCTTTTTAGCCATACACGCAAACTTGAGTATTTTTGACTTAATTGTTTACGTTTAATATTTCGTGCAATTACACTCTTTTTTGCCATTTTAACTTATTAAATTAAATTACGATTTTGGTAAAGTAGCTTCATAACGAGCTTTAGCTTTACGGTATGCAATTTGAGCTTCAATTAAATCTGGAGGAGTTGATGCTGTTTCTAAAGCTTCTTTAGCTTTAGATAAATTTTCTTCAACACTTTCTTTTTCTAAAGAAGTACCAGATTCAGCTTGATTTACAATTAAAGTTAATGAATTATCTTTTACAGTAGCGAATCCGCCCATAACTGCAAAGGATAACCACTCTTTATTCTCATTACGTAAGCGTAATGGACCGATTTCTAAAGCAGTTAATAAAGGAGCGTGGTTAGGTAAAATACCCATTAAACCTGTAGTTGTAGAAAGCAAAGCTTCTTCTACAGGTCCATCCCAAAGAATACAATCAGGAGTAATAAGTGAAACTTTTAAAGCCATTCTTAGTTTTTAGCCTCCTTAATGATTACTTGTTTGCACGCTCAATAGCTTCATCAATATCTCCTACTAAGTAGAATGCCTGTTCTGGTAATTCATCTAGTTCACCAGATAGAATCATATTGAATCCACGAATTGTTTCTGCTAAGCTTACATATTTACCAGGAGACCCTGTGAATACTTCAGCTACGAAGAAAGGTTGAGATAAGAAACGTTCTAATTTACGAGCACGCGCTACAGTTAAACGATCTTCTTCTGATAATTCATCTAAACCAAGAATTGCAATAATATCTTGTAATTCTTTATAACGTTGTAAAGTCCCTTTTACACGTTGAGCACATGTGTAATGTTCATCACCTACAATCCATGGCTGAAGCATAGTAGACTTAGAATCTAAAGGATCTACTGCAGGGTAAATACCTTTTGCTGCTAAGTTACGGGATAATACTGTTGTTGCATCTAAATGCGCGAATGTTGTAGCCGGGGCTGGATCTGTTAAATCATCAGCTGGTACATAAACTGCTTGAATAGATGTAATAGAACCATCTTTAGTAGAAGTAATACGTTCTTGAAGACCACCCATTTCTGTTGCTAGAGTTGGTTGGTAACCTACTGCTGACGGCATACGCCCTAATAATGCAGATACTTCTGAACCTGCTTGTACAAAACGGAAAATATTATCAATGAATAATAAAACGTCTTGCTTGTTAACATCACGGAAGTATTCTGCCATAGTTAAAGCAGTTAAACCTACACGCATACGTGCACCTGGCGGTTCATTCATTTGTCCGTAAACTAACGCTACTTTAGATTCTGAAAGATTCTTATCGTTAATAACACCAGATTCTTTCATTTCTTGGTAAAGGTCATTACCTTCACGTGTACGTTCACCTACACCACCAAATACAGATACACCACCGTGTGCTTTTGCGATGTTATTGATTAATTCCATGATAAGAACAGTTTTACCTACACCTGCTCCACCAAATAAACCAATTTTACCACCACGACGGTATGGTGCTAATAAATCTACTACTTTAATACCTGTTTCGAAAATAGCTAACTTAGTGTCTAAGTTAGTAAATTCAGGAGATGGGTGATGGATTGGTAAAGCATCTTTTGCTCCCACATCACCTAATTCATCTACGGGCTCACCTAATACGTTGAAAATACGACCAAGTGTAGCTTCACCTACAGGTACACTTAAAGCATCACCTGTATCAATTACTTCTAATCCACGGATTAAACCATCTGTCGCACTCATAGATACGGCACGTACAACATGATCACCTAGTAATTGTTGAACTTCACATGTAATTGAAAAATCTTCACCTGACTCTGAACGCCCTTTAATAACTAATGCGTTATAAATATTAGGCATTTGGCCTGGTGGAAAAGCTACATCGATAACAGGGCCAATTACTTGACTAATAAGACCTACTGTTTTTTTGTCTGTAGAAGCAACCATTTTTTTCTGAATCTTATCTTTGAGGCTATTTTATTATTTTTTGTTAACTTTATTAGTTCAACAAAAGCCTCTATTTTTCCTACTCAAATTATAATTCTTTTCTAACTTTAACCTTCAGGGTTACGACCCGGATCATTAGAAAGGAAACCAAAGATAAACAGTGACACAAAGAAAACTACGACTGTATAAACTAGAATCTTTAAAGCGATCATAAAAAACCTTTTTTCTTTATATTAGCACAAGCTACTTAGGGAATCCATAAACGTAGACTTTGTGCATAATATAATAGTAAATCTGCACAAATAGCCCATGTGGTAATGCTAAGTTTTTCTGAGATTTTCTTTAATGAAGTTTCTCGGAGTATCCAATAGATTATCTTAATTTTTCTTGTGGTTGTAATTTCCTTTTCATTTAATTTGGTTAAATTATATAATTCTTTTTCTTCTTTTTCAGATAAGATTTTTTTCGACCCACGGTAAGCTTGTTCTAATTCATTAAGGTTAATGAAGGGTAAATCATTAACTGTAGTTATGCAAACTGCCAAAAAATGTGGGTTTTCCAAAAAGTTAGTTAAAGAACGTTCATGTATTGAAAGTGACCATCCAGAAATATCTATAGAAACTAATAAATAGTAAATAAATAAACCGAATAATTTTTTTGAACTAATTTTTCTCTTTAATTCAGTTTGTAAAAGTACACACACTAAAAATAAAGAAACTCTAAGATAACGGGCAATAGGAATCATCCAGGAAATACATAAGGTAAGGCTTGGGTTTGGATAAAAATCAACCCAATAAAAGGTATTCCCTTGTAAGTATCCTAATCCCGTTGAACGAGTTAAGTGGATCTTCTTTAATGGTTTACTTAGAGGTATATATTTAAGTCGGCCTGAAGGAAGTACAACCTTCAAAACACTTCCAACATCATAAAATGCTTGTAAATCTAATACGAAAACAAAAACTTTTTTTGTATAATATTTTATCGTTTGTAGCTTATCATCCGGTTTAAGCTCCAACCGCTTCTTTTGCGGCATACATTACTTCTATGGATATAGTGTTTACTCCCTGTTCACGGGCAAACTTCTCTGTGTTTCGCTTAATTTTACCACGTACAAAACCAGGGATTTTATTTAATTCTTTTTGAGCATCTGTTGTCCATTTAAATGAATCATCAGTGGATAGAGCCTTTGTAATAACTTCTTTAGTGTCATGGCCACCAAAAATTTCAAGTAAATGGTCCTCCATACCTAAACTAAAAGAATTGTAAACTAAATCTGCTATTTGGTTAGATCCCTCATACCCTAAAAAAGGACGATATCCAAGAGGGAAGTTTTGGATATGTACAGGAGCTGAGATAACACCACAAGGTATGTCTAAACGTTTACCAATATGACGCTCCATTTGAGTCCCGAAAATTGCTGATGGCTCTAAACGGGCAATCATATCCCCAACTTGAGTATGGTCATCAGTAATAAAAACTTCATCTACATAACCTTGAACTTGCTCTCTAAACCAATCTGCATCATAAGTACAGTAAGTACCAGCACAAGCCACTCCAATACCCATTTCACGAACTAAAACTTTTGTGATAGCTGCTGCATGAGTAGAATCTCCAAATACAACAGCTTTTTTATTTGTTAAATTTTGACAATCGATTGAGCGTGAAAACCAAGAAGCTTGAGAAACAAATTGGCTTTGGTTTGTAATATATGAAGTAAAATCTACTTTTTGTGTAGGGTCTACTGTATTAATAATTTGTTCCATTTCACGGATTGCTTCACTTGTTTCAACAACCCCCATAGGGATACGCGAAATGTATGGCATGTCATAGATCTCTTTTAAGTATTCAGCTGCCATTAAACCTACTTCACGGTAAGGTACTAAATTAAACCATGCTTTGGGCAATTTAGAAAGTGATTCAATTTTACCACCTTCGGGTACAATGGCATTAACTTCAATACCTAAATCATTTAGTAAACGAGTTATTTCACGACAATCATGTGTATGATGAAACCCTAAAGTAAAGAACCCTAGTAAGTTCACAGAAGGTTTAGAAGTTTTTTCTGTATCAAGAGTTTTATTACGCACAGCTTTTTCTAAACAAAACCTTACTATTTGTTCTAAAGTACGATCAGCTGCTTGGAGTTCATTTACTCGATAATGATTAACATCAGCCAATATTACGTTAGCCTCTGATTCTGCAGTTGCTCGATCTACAAAATTTTGTAGATCTTCTTGCAGTATACTTGAAGTGCATGTCGGTGTTAAAACAATTAGATCAGGCTTTTCTTCTTTGTCTTTACGGACAATATTCTCAACTACTTTTTCTTGTGAACCACGTGCTAGAACATGACGATCCACAATACTTGCAGTTACCGGTGTAAAATCACGTTCGCGCTCTAGCATTGAACGCATTACGTTAAAATAATCATCACCTAATGGTGCATGCATAATAGCATGCACATTTTTAAAAGAGGATGCTACACGTAACGTACCAATGTGTGCAGGTCCGGCATACATCCAATAAGCTAATTTCATATTTACTTTTATTTTAAATTTAAGAATTTAAATTTATTTTATAATTAACTTACTCATACCAGAAATGTAACTAAAAAAAGAATAATTTTCCAACAAGGAAAATTATTTAATAAAAAATATACCTGCTACTAGATTTGAACTAGTGACACCCCGCGTATGAGACGGGTGCTCTAACCAGCTGAGCTAAGCAGGCTTACAGATTCGATAAAACATATATAATACCCCCAAGGGAATTCGAATCCCTGTTTCCTCCGTGAAAGGGAGATGTCCTCGGCCTCTAGACGATGGGGGCCTAAACATAATTTATAATATGCCTGGCATCGGCTATCTTCCCAGCAAGTTACCCTACAAGTATTTTCGCTGTCCAACCTTTAACGACTCAATTCGGAATGGAGTGAGTGTGCTTTGTGCTGAACTGTAGATACCAGACAAATTATATAATTTTAAATTAAAGTCAAACTCGTTCGACCTGTTAGTATATCTCAGCTACACCGCTTACACGGCTTACACTTGATACCTATCAAACAGCTAGTCTTGCTGTGGTCTTATAAAGAGAGTACTCATCTTGAAGTTGGCTTCCCACTTAGATGCTTTCAGCGGTTATCCGAACCAAACATGGCTACCCAGCGTTTCCCTTTTAAAGAACTGGTACACCAGAGGTTTGTCCTTCCCGGTCCTCTCGTACAAAGGAAGGCTCTTCTCAATACTCTAACGCTTACACCGGATATGGACCAAACTGTCTCACGACGTTCTGAACCCAGCTCATGTACCGCTTTCATGGGCGAACAGCCCAACCCTTGGGACGCCCTTCCGCCCCAGGTTGCGATAAGCCGACATCGAGGTGCCAAACCTCCCTGTCGATGTGAACTCTTGAGGGAGATTAGCCTGTTATCCCTAGAGTAACTTTTATCCGTTGAGCGACGGCCCTTCCACGCGGAACCGTCGGATCACTAAGGCCGACTTTCGTCCCTGCTCGACTTGTAGGTCTCGCAGTCAAGCTCCCTTCTGCCTTTACACTCTACAGCTGATTTCCGTCCAGCTTGAGGAAACCTTTGCACGCCTCCGTTACCTTTTAGGAGGCTTCCGCCCCAGAAAAACTACCCGCCTGACAATGTCCTTTAACCTGTTAAAGGTTTAAAGTTAGGGGTCTAGCTTGATTAGAGTGGTATCTCATTGTTGGCTCCTTTTTCCCCGGAAGGAAAAAATCAACGCCTCCCACTTATACTGCGCAAACCAAGCCCGAACCCAATGCCAAGTTATAGTAAAGCTTCATAGGGTCTTTCTGTCCAGGTGTAAGTAGTCCGCATCTTCACAGACATTTCTATTTCGCCGAGTCTCTCTCCGAGACAGTACCCAGATCATTACGCCTTTCGTGCGGGTCGGAACTTACCCGACAAGGAATTTCGCTACCTTAGGACCGTTATAGTTACGGCCGCCGTTCACCGGGGCTTCGGTCGCTAGCTTCGCCGAAGCTAACCAACTTCCTTAACCTTCCGGCACTGGGCAGGCGTCAGCCCCCATACATCATCTTTCGAATTAGCGGAGACCTGTGTTTTTGATAAACAGTTGCCTGGGTCTGGTCACTGCGACCTATAAAATAGGTACCCCTTCTCCCGAAGTTACGGGGCCATTTTGCCGAGTTCCTTAGAGAGAGTTATCTCGCGCCCCTTGGTCTTCTCGACCTACCCACTTGTGTCAGTTTGTGGTACAGGTCAATTTTTATTAATAGCAGTACGGGCTTTTCTAGGAAGCCTCAGTGTTATTCAGTCTTTTTTCGTCGACTGCACTTCAAGTGGCTTCGTCCCCCGGTGCTAATAAAAATTGAGTACAGGAATATTCGCCTGTTTCCCATCGACTACGCCTTTCGGCCTGATCTTAGGTCCTGACTAACCCCCCATGGACGAGCCTTGTGGAGGAACCCTTAGGTTTTCGGGGCATCGGATTCTCACCGATGTTTTCGCTACTCAAGCCGACATTCTCACTTCTGCTTCGTCCATCTTTTTTCACAAAAAGACTTCACCCTAAAGCAGAACGCTCCCCTACCAAGAATATGGTATTCTTTCACAGCTTCGGCAGAATTCTTAGTCCCGTCCATTTTCGGCGCAAGAACGCTCGACCAGTGAGCTGTTACGCACTCTTTAAAGGATGGCTGCTTCTAAGCAAACCTTCTGGCTGTTTGTGCATTCTCACCTCCTTTAACACTTAGAATTCATTTAGGGGCCTTAGCTGGTGATCTGGGCTGTTTCCCTCTCGACAATGGAGCTTATCCCCCACTGTCTCACTGTTAAATAGAAAGCGTTTCTAGTATTCTTAGTTTGCTACGATTTGGTACCAGTCTCCCGGCCCGCACCGATACAGTGCTTTACCCCTAGAAAGCCCTTTATTTAACGCTGCGCCTCAACACATTTCGGGGAGAACCAGCTAGCTCCGGATTCGATTGGCATTTCACCCCTAACCACAACTCATCCGCCGATTTTTCAACATCGGTCGGTTCGGACCTTCACTGCATGTTACTGAAGTTTCATCCTGGTCATGGTTAGATCATCCGGGTTCGGGTCTATATATAGTGACTTAGCGCCCTATTCAGACTTGCTTTCGCTAAGGCTTCAAAGATCCTTTTTAACCTGCCACTACATATAACTCGCCGGCTCATTCTTCGACAGGCACGCGGTCAGAGTTTATACTCCTCCCACTGATTGTCAACATTTGGTTTCATGTTCTATTTCACTCCCCTACTGGGGTTCTTTTCACCTTTCCCTCGCGGTACTTATGCGCTATCGGTCACTCAGGAATATTTAGCCTTACGAGGTGGTCCTCGTGGATTCATACGGGATTTCGCGTGTCCCATATTACTCGGGATAAAACCAAAGGATTTTTAAGTTAAGTTACTGGACTTTCACCGTCTACGGTACAACATTCAATTGTTTCACTAGATCCTTATTTTGTCCTTTTTTCAGTTTTTCCCACGACCCCAATAAAAAATTATTGGTTTAGGCTGTTTCCATTTCGCTCACCACTACTTTGGAAATCGCTTTTGCTTTCTATTCCTCTAGCTACTAAGATGTTTCAGTTCGCTAGGTTGCTTCCTTTTTCTATTATGAATTTAAGAAAAGGTACTATGAGGTTGCCCTATTCGGGAATCTCCGAGTCAATGTTTGTGCTCAACTCGTCGGAGCTTTTCGCAGTGGCCCACGCCCTTCATCATCTCTGAGTGCCTAGGGATCCACCAAATGTTTTTGTTTTGTTCAACTTTATAGTCAATTTTTTAGTTTTTAACTTTATTACGGGTTTGGAGGTAAGCGGATTCGAACCGCTGACTTTTGCCTTGCAAGGGCAACACTCTACCAACTGAGTTATACCCCCGGAGTTATACCCCCATGGGCTATAGGAGACTCGAACACCTGACCCCGCCCTTATCAGGGGCGTACTCTAACCAACTGAGCTAATAGCCCGTACCCGGTTTTTTTATTCTTTTTTGTTGTTTTTTTAGGAGGTAATCCAGCCACACCTTCCAGTACGGCTACCTTGTTACGACTTCACCATAGTCACTGATCCTACCTTAGGCGCTCTCCTCCAAAAGGTTAGATGCACGATTTCGGGTATTACCAACTTCCATGGTGTGACGGGCGGTGTGTACAAGACCCGAGAACGTATTCACCGCAGTATGGCTGACCTGCGATTACTAGCGATTCCAACTTCATGCAGGCGAGTTGCAGCCTGCAATCCGAACTGAGATCGAGTTTTTGAGGTTAGCTTGCCTTCGCAGGGTAGCATCTCTTTGTCTCGACCATTGTAGCACGTGAGTCGCCCAAGATGTAAGGGGCATGCTGATTTGACGTCATCCTCACCTTCCTCCGGTTTATCACCGGCAGTCTCTCTAGAATATAACTAAAGACAAGGGTTGCGCTCGTTGCGGGACTTAACCCAACACCTCACGGCACGAGCTGACGACAACCATGCACCACCTGTGTCTGCGCTATTAACTAAGTTAATAGACTTTTTACTTTCATAAACGTTCGCAGCATGTCAATTCTTGGTAAGGTTCTTCGCGTAGCATCGAATTAAACCACATGCTCCACCGCTTGTGCGGGTCCCCGTCAATTCCTTTGAGTTTCATCCTTGCGAATGTACTCCCCAGGCGGCACACTTAACGCGTTAACTTTTGCTCTGCAAATTGCAAAACATAGTGTGCATCGTTTACAGCTAAGACTACTAGGGTATCTAATCCTATTTGCTCCCTTAGCTTTCGTCTCTGAGTGTCAGTTACGGCCCAGCAGAACGCCTTCGCCACTGGTCTTCCTCCCAATATCTACGCATTTCACCGCTACACTGGGAATTCTCTCTGCCCCTACCGAACTCAAGCGAGATAGTTTGCAATGCTTTTTCAAGGTTAAGCCTTGATCTTTAACACAACACTTTCCTCGCCACCTACAGACGCTTTACGCCCAATAATTCCGAATAACGCTTGCATCCCCCGTCTTACCGCGGCTGCTGGCACGGAGTTAGCCGATGCTTATTCCTTGGATACCGTCAGAATTCTTTTCCAAGAAAAGAAGTTTACAACCCATGGGCCGTCATCCTTCACGCGGTATTGCTCCGTCAGGCTTTCGCCCATTGCGGAAAATTCCTTACTGCTGCCTCCCGTAAAAGTCTGGGCCGTGTCTCAGTCCCAGTGTGGCTGATCATCCTCTAAGACCAGCTACTGATCGTCGCCTTGGTAAGCCTTTACCTCACCAACAAGCTAATCAGGCGCGAGCCCCGCCCTAGGAGAATTGCTTCTTTCACCTTCCGGTAATATGTGGTATTAGCAGTCGTTTCCAACTGTTGTACCTCACCTAGGGGTAAGTTCTCACGTGTTACTCACCCGTTCGCCACTAAATTATTTAACACAAGTGCTAAATATTTCGTTCGACTTGCATGTATTAAGCATACCGCCAGCGTTCATTCTGAGCCAGGATCAAACTCGCCATCGAAGATCTTTAACTATTAAATAATACTTTGAAGTATTTAGAAGATTTATTTTTATCTTTCATGTCTAAGTGTATACTACAAGGAATCAAGCGTCAATACCGTAGGTCTCTTTTTAATACGCTAATAAAAAAAAACAGATAAATTTTTATCAAAAGTGAAATGTAATTCGTAA